TTAAGATGAATGAAAAGGATGCATCGGGTTCAGAGCTGAGTTTCAAGACTATGCTCTTGGACTCAGATGAATGGCACCACCCCCTTCTCTTCTTGATTCTCGTAGCTACTCACCAAGTAAGGAAAGGAATCAGAGGAAAACAAGTGAAACCGCACTTCATGAATTTTATTTTTTAGTAGGAATCAAAGGATACCTGGTTCCCCTCTGTGGCATCATCACTTACGCAACTGAGTTCAGAGGGATCAGAAGATATTCTATCTCTAACCGGGAAAGGAGCGGAACATGAAGACTTGGAAAAGCATGGATTGTGAAAAGCCTTGACTTATAGATTAGATTAGATTGAACGAGAGAGACTCAAAACAAAGCAAAGTAAGAAGATAAGCTACCTCGATAGGAAAGAGCATAAAGGGGCAGATTGCCCGAAAGCTTCAAGCCCTGTTTCAGCTGAGAGCATTTTTTCCCCTGGCACCTCTCTTACATAAATCAAGCAAGCAAACTCAAAGCTTTAGGTCTCCCATTCTTTAGGGCAAGCAGGCACAAGAGGCCATCAGCCAGGAATAAAGTTTCGATCTCAAAGTCTATGATTGAGAATAGTAGGGGTGAAGTCAGAACCTGATCTTGCTCTCTTCTATCACGGCATTAGAGGAGTGAGCCTGCCCTTCATTCATCAGGTCTCAAAGTCGAGATTTGAGGTAGGTTGAAAAGCTACAAGCCATCACCCAAGTTCCGTGCCATCTTGTCTTTCTTTAGGAGCAATAACATTATTGAGTTCTCACTTGATCTCATGTCTTTTCCCTTATATTATGTATAGTAGGCATTCTCTAACAAACGTTTCCAAGATCGAATCAAAAAGGCAAAAGCCACTAGAATAGAGGGGAAAAAGCCCGGCTAAGTCAGCATCTTACCGCAATTTCCTTATTCAAAGAACCCAACTCGGCAAAGTCCTTAGCAAAGGCCGACGTCCCATCAGGCAACCTCCTCTTCTTTGATTCCGTGCACGAGTAAGTACCCGTCAATCGTAGAGAAGACAGAGCGGGGAATAGAGAATTCAAGAAGTCTGGGCACAGTTCCTCAGTTTACGGTAGGGCTTGGTCCGCGATACCCGATACCATCTCTCTTCTTTCTAGGTAAGCAAAGTTTGGGTGAAAGGGGGCAAGTACGTCCAATAGAAGAAGTTGGTGCTTAGCTCGTCCAATATTCCATATTTCCATAGGTAGATTCTAGTAAATTCCTCCTGTAAGTGTCAAATCAAGATTCTCAGTCCTATATGGAATGGGAAGGGTTTGCATGCTCATTACTCTGGGTCAATGGGGAACCAGTCGGTGTGTGCAGCCACTTAATGAGGAGGAATCCGTTCCCGGAAAGCACTTTGATTCAGCTGCTCCATGGAGAACTTATCCGCTGGGACTGAAGATTAGACTCATTCTTTTCTTCTTTTATTCCAAAGCCCTTTACCAGGGAATTCGAACATTTGGCACATAAGTCCCCGCTTCTCCTATTCCATTAGTTGGTTCTGCAAAGAATGTAGGAGTTAGTTGTCTAAATCTGCCTCTTGGAAGTGATTGTTCGTGTTCGTGAGACATGGGAAAAAGCACGGGAAAAGAGCAGAAAAGAAGATCATAGAATAGCGCGGGTGACTACTAAACTGGATAAATTGATCTGCTTACACTCCATTTATCGATGCTTCCTCGAAGAAGAGTTTAGAAAGGATCGAAGACATCGATAACAAAGAGATAAGGAAAAACCTAAAGGACTACAATGGACTTTGTATCATCTAAGGCAGTAAAGCAAGCTTATTTGCGGGCGGCCAAACAAACCTAGCTAAACAGATTTTTTTGTTGAGTACCCATGAGAGTGTGGAAAGAGGAGTTTCACCGTGAACAGAAGGGGGTTGGCTTACAGCGAGATGCTTGACTAAGACTTCTGAGTCGAGCTCTTTGACGAAGTCAATATTCTAGTGAAACCAATAAGCAATGAAAGGGCTACGGCTTTCTCGCTTCGGGTATTATGCCCTCTGGGAATTGCCATCCGGGTATTGAGTTGCCATGTTTCCCCTACTTATCCTGACCTTCGAAGCTAGTCACTCCAACATCGGCTGCAATAGAATCGGCTGTTTGTACCGTAAGATCCTCGGTATCGTACCCAAGGTCTTCCTAAACCCCGGTTTATGTCCTATTTTATGTTAGGCGATCGAGTCTCGTAACCCCTCCCTATCTCTATCTGAACTTCTTTATTCGAGCCTTGTCTCAGGTTCGTTCCTCTCCCTATGGGTTGAGTTTTTTTATTTCTTAGTCGAGCTAGTGGCTCCACCCCTCCACCTCTTTCTATTGGTCGAGTCAGTACCCTTAGTTTAGTTGCCCCTCCAATAGCAGTCCTAACCGGGATACGAAAGGGTGTCTACCAAGCCTCTGATAGGATCTGTGAAGTCTATATTCTAGTGAGGAATTGAATTGGGAGTTTACATTCTAGCTTGAATGCTATATTACGCGGGCTAGTGACTAGCGTATAACCTTGATCTAACGCAGGGGCAAAGAGTCCCCATTGATTTCCCGAGGTGAAAGAGCTAACAGGCATAGTGGGATTGAGTGAGTCTTTTGAAATGAACGAAAGAATCTTCAAAACAAGCAAGCTAGCACTCTTTCTTTTCCAGCAAGACAGTTCATTTCTCTGAGTCAATCTATTTCTCTTTTTTCAGTGAGGAAGGATAGGCAGTCCTAGGGCGAGTGAGTTTGCAATCAAATTCAGTGAGCTAGCAAGGCAACTTGAAAGCTATCCATATAAGTCAAGGGTAGGCGGTATGCATATTCCCTTATATACGAGCAGTCAAAACGAGCCAATAAGGTACTTTTTTTTTTATAGTGATAAGAGCAGTACGATCTATAGGCGGTAATAGTTTTTCCCTAGGTGTGAATTGGAATAGGGCTTCAATATTCTAAATAAGGCTCTCATAAAATAAAGAAATGCCATTCTGACCTCGTCCCACTTCTTTTGATTTTGAGCCCTTTGATAGAGTTCTTTTCATCAAGGTCCATTCTTGTGATTGGAAGAATGGATTCTGAATCGGATGCACTCTCTTCCTTCCCCTTTTGATGAGTGAGGGCATATCCTCATGAATTAGACGACCTCGAAAGGAACCATTAGAGGAAGGGTGGTCGTAGATCAGGTGAGGAAACTGGCCCAAAAGAAAGCTAGAAAGCGGATCTAGACTGAATTGAATCGAGAACTCTTTGCTTGCAGTTGACATAATAACTGGTGAATTCTCCATGACGTGAAAGTCATTGTTCACTATATCCACTCCCAGCTGAACTTATTGGAAGACTGGTCGATCACTCTTAACCCTAACGTCACGGGGAAGGAAGTCAGAGCGCACTACTCAACAAAGATTTCAAGTATACACCCCGGGGCTGAAAGTCATTCACGGCTTACTTTTCTCGTGCTATGGAGCCGCCTCCTTCCGTCACATCCGAAGAAGGAACCGGAACCAGAACTGGGAGGGAAGCTATCCCCGCTCTTTCAGTTCAGGTGCAGTTGACGAAGGAAGAAGCCTTTTAGGCTATAGAATTTGATTACGCTATGTCTATGGATGATTCCATATTTGGTTACTCAAAAGTGAATTGATGATTCTGCGCTAGCTTGGGCGGAACATGGAAGTACAATTTAGGGAATTGAGAAGGACTAAACGTACTGATGAAAGAGAAAGCTTAGGAGCGAAGGTACGAGACAAAAAGGGGAGGCGAAGGTAGCTAGCAACGAGGAACGGTAAGCTAATGGCCGATAAGGACCAAGGAACGTGGTAGGCGAGTTGTAACACGAAGGATGAAGAAGGGTTCCGGACGGTGAGGGTTTCGTGATAAGGGTGGGTAATAGAAGGAGTACTCTTTCTCCATCTCTGAATAACAGAGGTAGGGCTTAGGATCGGTACTTCTACAAGCAAAAGACTGGACTGACTCCTGTCTAAGTCACAGATATCCGGAAGGAGCTTACTTTGGAATGAGGTTTATTGTAAGGAGAAGTATGTAGGGTGGAGTTGATTGACTCTGGGAAAAAAGGATCGGCATATAGTGGCTAGGCTTCATAGACCTCCTCTACTTGCATGTGTTAAGCAACTTACATTCCGAGTTAGATGAGCTCAATCCAATAGAACAAGCCCACTTGTCTAACCTGGAACATAGCTACTCTATTATATAAGCTATCGATCGGTAACTAGCATAGCTTACAGTACCGATAGCAGCAGGCAACATGGAGAAGAGAGCTTCTTGCTTTCTGTTACTGGTTTAAGAGACAAGGGAAGACAGGCCAAGTATACCTGCTATCTGGTAAGCAGGCTCTTTCTCTTACTGGCATCTCTGACTTGTTGATCTGTCTGTTCTATGGGATATTTGGCTGGGATAGCTTGCGGAAAAGAAAGGTGACTCTCTCGATGAGAAGATATAGCTAGTCTACCTGCCATGGGCAGCTTCCTTAGACTGGCAGATTGGAGTCCAATTCTGAGTATGGGGATCCTAGTCCATTGCTTACACTCTCTGTCTGAGCTTATTCCTGGCAGTCCTATGGGTAGAGACAGGCTCTCTCTATGCGATCTTTCTGAGAGAGAGACAAGGAAATCAGGCCAAAAGGGGAGGGCAATGCACCTTCTCCGACCGGAATACAATCCAAAGACCACTTAGAATCATAGATCGAAATACGAATTACGTACTTTAAGGAAGACGGGCATAGGGACTGGACTGATAGCGCGGGCTGGCCTACTCGATGGCTTGTATGAAAATTAGACGATTGAAATGACAGCTTGGACTGCTAATGGAAAGCATTCTACTTACACGATAGCGGGAATGGGCCTTACCCTCGATCTAAGACACCGACAGACGGAATGGATTACGAGAGGGTTTAGACCACTCGAAAGCTAGCACCGAATCCGAAGACTGGAAAGATTGAAAGAATAGACTAGCTAGCATACGGACTAGACTCACTGCTAGGGCTGGCCGTACTTAGTTATAAGCACTGCTAAACCTCAGTTCAGTGCCTAATTGATTCTATAGCACCCGGGTAGACTGCTGTCTTGATCGGACGTCATGCTCCCGGCTTAGCTTGCCTTAAGATTTTGAATTGGATCAAGGGGAGCGGGATTCTCTTAGCAATGTAACCGAACTCCCACTCAATGTTCACACTGAAATTTGCTTCACAGGAGAAGGAGAAGTCAGATTGAATGTAACAGACCGCTGGAACTTCTACTGCATTTTGAGGGGCTGGATCCACAGCAAAAAGAACTCCAATTGCCACAGGAACTCAAAGAGACTAGAAGGAAACCGCAGCAAAGTAAACTTCCATCGGATCGAATAGAGATTGGATAGGCTGGCGTAATAAAGAGATATGTTCCAATGAAATCTATTTTCTGATTGCGTACCCGCTTGCTTCCCTAAGTCAATATTTTGACTCCTACTCTAACTATTGGGACTTTGTTACTGGTTCTGTTGAAAGGCTTTCAAGTGGATGGAGTGATTTCATCCCAAGGACTAGAAATCTGTAACCTTTATCCCAATGGATGCAACCTAATTCAATTACCCTACCACTGTAAACTGTTCCTACCTAGAGATATAACCTATGGGAGAAAGAATGTCAAATAGAAGGACTGCAACTGCTACTAGACCCAATTAGCCTCGCTTCTATCATCCGACATCGAAAGCAACTGAAACTCGCTCGAAGTCTTGAGGAGATGGTTAGACTGATACTTAAATGATATGCGCTACAGTAAACTGCCCTGGAAAAGAACTGGCTTTGACTTCCAAAGAGGTTGGGGTTAGACTCCTTTAGGGTAGGGAGAATCTATCTGTAGAACGTTCACGTTAGCTCGAAGGCGAGGAATGACAGGGATAAGGCATGATCGGAGAAAGGCGTATATTTCAAGTTGAGAGTCTGGGATACTAGGCTGGCTAGATAGACTGACTAAGGGAGCAGAAAGGGGACAGGCAGGTATTATACACAGATCAAAAAACTGTATTTCACTGGATAGGATGGATTATACTCTAGTGCAGGCTTTCAACTAGCTTAACGGATCCAACTCTCTTGAATCTGAAACTTTGCGTAAAGCGCTTTCTCCCCTCCCAGCTAGAAGGTTTATTGCTCATACTAGGGCACTACCCATTCAGTCTCTGGTCCGGGCAGTGACTTTTATGAAACATGAAAAGAATGACCTCTCTTATCTATGGCTGCCTGATCTCTATTAGTTAGACTAGAGCAATTATTATGAAAGACTTCTTCAAACTTGTGAGCCCCATAACCAGCTTTGGCTGGAAGGACTACAACAGGAACTGGGATGCCATAGGATACTTCAAGGAAAACAGCGGATATCCCTTTGATTTTGCGGAATCAAAGAAAGAAGGAAGCGATTGCGAACTCACTGTCAGCTAACGGGCTATCAAATCCAAAGTCACTGGCTGAAAGGAAGAATGAAAAGACTAGGTATTACCTACCCACTTTCTTAAGTGAACCGGAACTAGCTGGAATCCAACTGGCTGGCACCCTATTTGCTCGTATAAAACCTAGTTGTTCACCTGGATCGAAAGGATAATCCACTATATCTCCGAAAGGGACCTCAAAATAGATGGTTGGGCTACTTGCGTATACTTATCTGTTGAGAGATTGGCTTGGGCTTCCGTTAGCTGAGCTTGGTGAATATGATTCTCTTATCTAAAGAAATCAGAATTCACCCTTGCTTGTTCCCTCGTTGCACACTTTCGATATAGCTTTCGGTGAAGTCAAGTTGCTTTCTTCTCTTATCTTACGCTATTATTTCTACAAATTTAAATTCTTTTTTATCTTATTCAAACGAGAGATTCTCGGGGATCGATTGAGCTCCGTACCATCAGAAAAAGAGAGAAGGGCATGCTAAAATAGTTGATTAGTTAATTACCACCAATGAGGGATATCCAGCAGTCCCGTCTGCCAAAAGAAAGAAAGAGGTCAGTCGACGACAAAGAGTAAGCTTCTTTCTTTTTGGTTCTAAAGCTTTCAACTAATCCTTCCCATTGAAGGAAAAACTCCCGTCTAAGGTAGTCCCGAGTCTTCATTTTCACTTCGATTTCCAGGAGAAGAACTATGTTCAAGAGGATAGGGAAGGAATGAATGACTGGCTGAAGCTGGTGGGCTTGAAGCTTAAAAGACTGGTAGAGCTCTTAAGGAGCTTGGGCTACTCAACGCTATTCTCTGAGCTTGCTTTCCAGTCTATCTTCAAATAACAATAGAATTCAACATCAGTATCAGTAGAGGATGCAACAGTAGAGGAAAATCGTCTGAACTTGAAATCTGTCGTAGGCTCATCTCGTCGATTGGCATTCCGATCCTGGTCATTCATAGATAGTCGGCACTTTTAGTCATAGGCTATCGCCCATTCCTGATAGCCTCTGCCCGTTCCCTATTCCATTCAAGAATGAATGGGAATTGATCTGACAACGGCAAAATCCATCTCCTTCCATCTCTCTTTTCGCTAAACTTGCTTGCTTTCATGAAGCCGACCTTCAAAGACATCTCTTCCATTTTCGTAGATGGAAGATCCGGTGAATCAATTCAATTAGATGCCGCTTACCTAGATGCGGTGCTTGTCCCTCGAAGCGAAGGTAAAGACCAAGACATTGGGGATTCTGAATCTGACCGCACTTCCCTCAGGTCGAACGGCTATCGATCCTGGCCCGATGAGAAAAGGGTTGAACTCATGCTTGCCTTAACCTAATCTACTTTGTATCCCGTCATCTTTCCTATGTAAGGGAAAGGCTTTTAATTAAGGCCTATTCCCATGATAATGATATCATCAATATCATAGGTATATTTACTACTAGTATATAAGTTCTTTTCTTCTTTTTAGGGATAGGTGCTAAGTTGTCTCACTCGCTTTGAGAAACGATGTGCGCTACACCGCTAGCCTTGCCATCGGAATATCAGCTTACCAGGACAGATGCCCCTTTCTTCTTTTAAGCTTAATAAGATTAAGATTCTAGATTTTGTGAGTTAAGCCTTAGCTCTAGCGGGGACTTCAGACTTTGGCCTTTGTTGACCAGATCTCATGAGTGCTAATAAATGGCACGTCAGAGCTCCCCACTCCAAGATTTTCCGCTTGATTCCGAAGACCAAACAAAGAAAATCAAAGATTTTTTGATTCGTATCGATAGAACCAGTTGTATGCCACATACATGGCTCGAATCCCGACTTCCTGTTACCGGATAGGCATCCTGAGGGACCTAACTAAGTTCCCCTCTGGACCTGAGAGAAGAGAAGGTTCGCGACCCGATCTCCTGCATAGATTCTCAATCAATATGCATTGAATGAAGGAATTGGTCGAACTACAATAAGCAGTAGTACGTAAGGGCTGACTTGTTTCAACATTTTAAAGACTTAGATCTCTCATACCATAACATAAGCAAAATCTTTCCTTTTATCCTTGGTCGACTCCTAAGATCTGTCCTAAGGTGGGAAGCGATACATCAATGAATGAAAAGAAAGAATGAAGCGAATCATAATTTCAAAAAAAAGAAGAAGTGGGACCTACCCGCTATTCTTCGGAAGGAAGGGGTATCCGTCACTCTCCTCAACGGATGAACCCGCCTTTGATTTGCTGCCTCTAGTGCCTCCCCCAAACAAATCTCAATCTAGGTTCGATCCAAATCCAGATCAGATCCTGAATCCTTTCTTGCCATCGGCCGAAGCCAGTTGTGCTGACCAGAAGAGTGAAGGTCAACCGGAGAACCCTTAGAGAGAGACTCGGGAGCTAATGAGCTTCCAAAAAAAATTGGCATCCTCAGATGGTCGAGGCAAGCTTTTTTCATTACAGATCCTATTATACTTCCAGACCTAGGTTCACAAATGCTGGCTAAGCAGATCCAGGCCCTGGTCTTAAGATCCCTATCTGCTGCATTCGCGCCTGGAATAAGCTCCGGGAAAGCGCCCTACCACCAAGACCAGTAGGGATTTCTTAATGAAAGCATTGGTCAATGGGTGGAGGCCTCTCATACTCATACTAAGACGGCTATTAGAGCTGATCCGACCAGTCGAATAGATTGGCATGCCGCAAGTAAACCTCTCCTTATGCCGTTGGTTGGTCCGTAGGTGATGAAGAGAGACCATAGAGCGGCCTTTGCTGCAAGGAATTTATTTCTCGCCAAGGTGGAACAAAAGACGTGAAAAGAACCGGTCCGTACTGGCGAGATAAGGATAAGGCTAGGCTGGTGGACAATAAAAGACTGATTTGTCACAAAGCGAACCAGCAAACCAGATGTATGGAGTAAACCCCATACATGGCATCCCTATGGAACTTCATTCTTGCGCCATCTCTGAATGTCAACTTGTCACCACTAAGTGATATGCGGCGATGGTTGAACACAATGTTATGATTCCGGCGATAAAGAGTGCTATATGGACACCGAGGAACTTTTTCTGACCTGACCAATGTGAATGGCGCCAGGAATGGAGATGGTGACAAGCTCAAGTCAAGCAAAGCAACCAGAACTAAGAATGGAAAATCTTCATTAAAAGGAAGAATCCCCGTGGCATAAACAAGCGAGAATAGAATGAAAAAAGGCCGTTACTCCGCACCACACCTACTTCATTGTGTTGCGATATCGAAGATTGGGATGGAACCCCAACGACAAAGGAAGAGCATTTTCGGGGCTTAGCCCGTATATGTAAAGGCCTCCCCAAGAGATTCGTCAGATGAGGGCGGTTTGCTTGCCTCAATCGCAAGGAGTTTTTCCAGTCGTCAATCTCGGCTTGGTAGGCTCGTCGGTAAGTTTCGAGTTCAAGAGCATCAGTCAACCTCGTAGCAAGAAACTAGAACATTTATTTTCTTTCAAGTCAGAAGAGGCTCCTCCCACACCACAAGACAAGGATGGCTAAACTCGCCGCAGGAATGGTTGAATATCAGGACTTGTTCTACCCCAGCTCAAAGCTTTCAAATCCTTAGAACGAGACAGTAACCGGGTGGGGTTGAATTCCTTCCTTCAAGGATTACTTATCAATAGGCTTTTCGCAGGATTAGATGCTATTGCTGAATTGTGCCACTGAATCAGATGATGTGGTAATAGGTGCCCCTTCACTAGAGCTAAAGGAAAGGCTATGGATCACCAACTCCTGCGCGAGACTATCTATCTCCGAACTTATGTAATTCTTATTCTTAGTTCTTCTATTCGTTCGTGCCTTCGTTCCGGCCATAGTCCATTAGCAAGCGAGTAGGGGAACCGTTCCTTCCGTTCAGTAAGGGAATACAAGCATTACGGGGAGTTTTATAATAGGAATATGACTCTTCCCAACTCAAGTCAAGCAAAGCGTAGTGAGGAAGGAGGGGAATAACAACTAGAAAATGGCTAAGAGAAGTACTTCTCTTTGGAGCTTGTTTTTGTCCCCAAGGGTTAGAGCTGCTGCTTCTGCTTCACCTGGGTTGTCCCCTCAATGCGGACTGGAAAGCAATCAGGTAAGCGAGCGAGTTCGACTTCTAGGAGTTAGAGTCCCTAAGGCTAACAAGCAAGTTAAGGCAATGCTGGAGTAAGTCAGCCATTGGGAGTTGCCATAGGTTGTGGGTTGTGGTTGTATTCCTAAGCAGGAAGAGTTTGCGAGCCAGTTCCAGTTGGAGTTTACTTGGTAGAGTCTAGCATTCCCATTCTTCGGCTGCTTTATTTGCGTAAATGAAGGAAGGGAATAATAGAAAGGGACGCCTTTGAAGCAACGAAAAAAGGAAGTGACAAAGGGTCTTTTTCGTCTTTATGATGTATAGAATTGAGTTAGGATTCGACTTGGCTCACCCCCCTTGTCACTTAAAGGGCGAAGTCGCTGAAGCGAGTCTAAAGGCCAAAGAGTGATCTTTGAACGCTACTACGCATCCTGACTAAGAGTATAGTGTCAGGTAGGTTTGGGTATAGCAGGACTTGAACCTGCGACCATTAGGTTAAAAGCCCAATGCTCTACCAACTGAGCTATACACCCCAAAAAAGATGTAGTAGTAGGAAAGGTGCGGAAAAGAGGGCGGCCCCTCTTCTTCTCATCATATTCTAGGGGCTTGGGCTCGAAAGCCGGCCTGACTCAACAAGCACCTTTCTGAGTCAGGTTGCTTCTTTCCACTCATTGAAGATTCTATCTACAACAGAAGGTCAACGGGGGAGAAAAAAGTTGCTCTCGCTGACACCATCTACGAGAAGGTGAGGTCTCTTTTCTCCAGCCGCGGTTCGCCTTAAAGCCTTAAAGACGGATAAGGGGAGGAGCAGTTATCTATGTAATTACGGTTTTTGTTGGCCGGTCGAGCACTCTCTTTTCTTTGTCCAATTCCGTCTGACCAAACAAGACTGACTTCAGACCAACCCGCGAAGGGTTGTGAGGTTGGACCAGGTACGAAGAATGAATCTATATCTGTGTACGGAAGTTGCCGGCCGGCGGCCTTTCGCTCCTCTCCCTTAGTCTTAGTTCATCCTAGTTCTAAAGAAAAGAAAGGTTCTCTTGCTCGCTATTGGCTTGGTACTGGTTCTATGTGAGCCAACCAGTCAGTCTTCCGGTTCTTCCGATCCTCTTACAGTCCTATCAGCGAGTAGGAAAAGCGATAGGAAAAGAAGCGAGTAGGTCCCATGTCAGCGAGTGGGCCATAGGGCAATGTCCGGGCATGAAAATTCCTTTATTCAGGTTTTGCATAGCTTACCAAGCTACGGTCTAACGACCCCCTTAGATCCACCACGGTTACCATGAGGACTGGCCAACCCCAAAGATCAAACAGCTGCTCTTTATAGTCATTATACTCATTCCTTTTCATTTATCATTATAGATCTTACTAGATTAATATATATGAAGGGCATTACTTCAGAAAGAAGCTCGTTGATGGAGAGAAAAAAACCGCTGTTGACCTCTCTCCTGTCCAGCCACAGAGCAGTTCGCAGCAGGATCTTTTTCAGCCGTCCTGCCTCAGTCTCCTCTCGTCTCCTAATACCAAGCTAAACCTCACTGTCCCTCGATCCGTCCACGTAGTCTTTGTAGAGGCCTACAGCCTTCACCGATCTTTCTCATGAAGATGAAGTTTGACTGATTTCTCCATACATGCACGCTACTCGTATACAGGCCGTTAAGCGCTATCTACGTGGCTCATTATGCTTCTCTGGCCACAGAAATCGTTCACTCTCCCAGCCTTCTCTGATGCGGATTGGGCTGGTTGTCAAGATAGTCGGCGATCCATCACTGGGTATTGTTTTGATCTTGGAGCACATTCTGTATCCTGGTCTGCCAAGAAGCAGCCTACTGTCTCCCGCTCGAGTGCAGAGGCTAAATACAGGGCTCTTGAGTTTAGTAATCTTGGCCGCTTCTCTCTCCATCCATGGCTATATATTCTACCAGTACTGGACTCTTACCGCTTGTTGGATACTTATCATACTCTCCATCCCCTTACTCGATGTTGGCTGTACGAGTCAAGTCTTTGGTTGTACTGCTTACATACATATACCTAGGCAACTTATTCAAAGATGTTCCCCACCTCACACTGTCACTGTCACCCAGAAAAGAATGTTGACCCCTACCACTGGTGCACAAACATGCAAGCACGTTAGCGAAAGAACGAATACTCTGACTCTAATGACTGCTGAGCTATTCCGTTATCTTGCTGGGGCTGCTACGGAAATCACTTCCTCTAAATATTTGATTCCAGTGTCTCTACTGATTTTAGTGCTCTGCCAAAGGTTTGATCCAAAGTCGGCATGAAATCTAAGGCTTTGAGCAGCAACGGATTAAGGATAAGCTGCAAGAGCTAGGATTGACAAACATTCAACCTCCTCATTACGATTCGAGTCGGGCAATGGAATGAAACCTTCGATGCTAATCCTAGGTTCACGAATCCGAACAAATCAAACTGACTTACTGTCCTCGGAGACATTTCAGAGGTCTTTGGTACAGTTCAATCAGCCCTTTTTGATGAACCTACCTTTGCTTAGTAAGAAGTTGGTGAAGGCATCGGGATAGGACCGAAACTATGCCATTCAAGAAGCGACTGATCGATGGAAAGCTTCAAAGAGCACAATTGGATATAAAAAAGATCCTATATCCGTAGGGTCAAGGGCGTTAGCGAGAGCGTCTCTGAACCTGTTTTCCTCTTCGTTCCTGTACTTTTTCCATGAGAGTAAGGCACCAGGTATAGTTAGTAAGCCAAGTGCAAGTGTCAAGCAAGCTCTATCGCAAGCAAGGTTTGGATAGAAAACGGACTCTTAGTTTACCCCTGGTATCGTTAGCAGTAAGTCCTGAATCACCTATTTCGATTTAGGTCCTTCCTTGGGACAAGAATCACAGGAATGAATTCCCAGGAGTCTCCTTTGAAGCAGACGCCGAAACAAAGGCTGTGAGAACAGTTATTTCAGGGACATAATAATCCGTTGAGTCGGGGAATTTATCTTTCTACTTCAATAGGTGGAGGCTCGGCTCAAGCTTCGGAAGAGGTTATATAATATAATAGAATATGCTCGACTGAAGGGAGAGGAGTGAACTACTAAAGAAGTGAAAATGAGGCTCACCTGATCTTGTCCTTTTTGATACACGGGGCTCTTTTCCCTATCTATTGATAGTTGTATACCCCCTTGCTGTCCTAACCGAACCAGGCTCGGCCTAACCCTCTCGTGTTAACACACTCACGGATGAAATCTCAAACATATGCATAGAAAGGCATCCTTTGCGCATAGCTAAGCAAAACAAGGCCTTCACTCATTAGTTATATACTATATATGAGACTGTGCAACATAGAGAAGTTGCTAGGCTTGCTGCTGAGGCTGCCTCGTCATCGACAACATCCTTCTCCTACACACTGGGCAGTCCATTGTTAAGGACTCGGTGCTCAACCATGCCCATATGCTAGTTGAAAGCAAGATTACCGCCCCGTGGGTTACGAGAAACCCCGAAAGACACTGCTCAGCCTATGTCCTCCAACGTTAGGTAGTATCTTGCGCAACAATGGACTGGCCCTGCTTTTAGGGAAAGTATATGCTTACCTTCCGTTAGATCTGAGGGCATCAATGTTGAGAGGGTGAAAGCACAAAGGAGACATGCCAGCCAAAAGGGTATGGAGTCGGAAGTCGAATCCCTTGTTGTTGACCTGCGACAGTCTCAATGCTCTTATGGCAGGGCAGTACCACCGAGATCTCATAGAGGCGGCTCCCTATGAAGGCACCAATCGAGTAGCAACCACTTCGGGAACAGGATTTCTCCCCAAAGCGGGCTTTTCTTCGTCCGCCAGAACGAACCGACCAAAGCGGTGAGGGCACGGTTAGCCCGCCTGATTGATCTTATTTCTTATTGGACTGGGAAGGAGAAAAGAAGAGTCCTTGTTCTACCGATCAGGGCGGTTAGCTACGACGAGCCTGTTCCTCGTGTTGAATGTGTTGAATACCCCGGCTCACTTAGCAGTCGAAAGAAGAGAATCGCTATTTGTCGAACAAGTCCCCTAAGTCTCAGTTGAATTATTATTAGAAACACAAAAAGAATCGTTCTATCTATTTTGTTTGATTTGAGGTCAGGGGCGCGGGTAATGGCATAATCAGAAGCCAAACCCCGAACAGTGACGCGCTTGGGTAGCGGTTTCGGGTACAGAGGCGACGAGAATGGCCTAAGCCTAGTAGGAAAGCGGCGGTGTATGGAGCGCGGACGATCGCCGTCAATTCGTTATCGACCTGGGAGTCGGAGGTGAGTTAGAAGTCAGAAGGTGAACCTGGGACTTTCTTGCCAGTCCTCTGGTAAGCATACCTACAAACAAGGTCTCACGATGAGCCTTCCGCATTAAGCTCACTCACAATCAATCTACGGATCAAAAATAGCTTACTTACGAAGGCGAAGGGAACGAGTGGAGTATACGAAAGGTGGTGGGTGAAAAAAGGTAAGTAGGAACAAGGGTTAGGTTAGGTATCGATCACGATCTGACTCTGTCTTTCCACAGGTGACTGACGCATAGCTCGTAAACTCGCTTACCTTACTTAATTAACATCAAGCCTCTCTCTCCGTTTCGAAAACTGGACATCCAAATGCCTTGCGCTCACGGCCGCTATCGATGGAGGAGCTGGCAGTAGCTGAACTCTGGGAGAGACTGGAAGAGGCCGCGGAAGGGACTGTCGAGATGGTGTAACAAGTGGTGGTGACCACCACAACGGAAGAATTACTATCAGAACCAGTTCAGGCGAAGCAAGGGTCTGCAAGAGAGTTGGGCAACTAAAACAAAACAAAAGTCACACAAAAACCGAAGCTTTTAAAGTAAAAGAAAATCAGTCTTACTGGCAGAAAGCACCGGCAATGGTGTCCTCAAGGGAGGAACTATGGCAGGAGTGGACTGGATCTCGGTCTGAGAGACGGCAGGAGGAACTTTGTCGGTCCGCTCAGTCTGATTTGGCTCACTGGCAGGGACAACACCCTAAAAGAGGGACTGCAAAGCAACAGATTGAGCTTTTCGGTTTGCTTGACCCCTTTTACTTACTGGCCTTGTCCGTCTTCTTGGTTGTTGCCTTGGAAGAATTACCCTTCTTCTTCGGCGGCTTCTGACCACCCTTGGCAGACTTGGAGGATCATTTAGCAGGCTTTGGCCAGTGAGTCCCTGGAGCCAGGCCCACGCTCACGTACGAGTGGACGATCGGCTAACGGACCCAACCATCCCGGTAACTCGACTGGCTCTTCTTTGATTGATTGTAATTGAGTTGACTGACTCAGGAACTTTCCCTTAGAATGCACGAGGTGAGCGTCTTTCAATGCTTGCTTTGTTAGTTGAAAAATCGTATTCTAGTTACAGTCAACACAGTAGCTGTAACGTGAGCAGCGCTTCGCTCCTTATATAGGCTATACCCCGTGCTGAATGAAAGAAAAAGTTTCCGTGTCAAACTGCTTTCCCATTTGACTTCCTGACATTTTCAAGAGTCCGTCCTGCCGCTTCAACTTCAAAGAGGATTGGTGTCACTGTCTTTCTCCCACTCGATGGATTGCTCCTATTGACCTAGCTGTCTTACTCGCTGTCTAGCCCGCTCTCCCTGACTTTCTTTTTTCTCCCTAGCTTTAAGGAGGGAGAGGCTGACCCCTCAAACTAGATGGCAGAAGTGGATGGACTTTGCACTATCACTTCCTAAATGGCTTCCACTTCATCCCTTTTGCCGCAAAGACAGAAGGCATGAAGGGGGCTGGCCTTAACCTACTTGATTTTCTCCCAATGGGACTCTAGATCTAAGGTACCTACCAGGCCGAAAGGAAAGCAACGAAAACTGCATCGAAAGCATTAGGATAAGCAGCGACAAGGACTGAAACTAGAGGAGCTTCAGAATATAAAGAAATGAATTCAGCAATGAAAGTATATTGGGGAATGGAACTCTAAAAAGCATTCCTAGGAAACTTCGAAGAGTCCTGCTATCCGCTATCAATAGCTTTAGACCCTCTAGATACTAGAATCTTTGAAAAGGAAAGCACTCAAAATGGGGAATGAAATAACTGCGACTGACTCTTTATAGAAAGAGAGATTGACAAACTCAATCTCCATCTTACCTGCTTCCCTAAGAGACTTCAAGGCCTCAAATCAAAATCAAAGAGATTCCTTTTTCTTTTTCTTACTTATGCATAAGAGACTGGGACGGATGGAAAGGTTCAAACTGGATCTCAAGCCGCAAGGAAAGCAACTAGGGAAACGATGACCTCGGCTGGATCAAAAAAAAGAAAGATGAATATAAAGGAAAGGCTGGACCCAGTTCTCTTCTCTTTCTTTAGAAGCAGTATAACATATAGTAAGAAAGCGGGATTTTCTCCGATAAAGTGAGCTAGTTAAAGCAAGGGCAAAAGCAGCTATATTGAATTGAAATCTGGGATAGCTGGTTCTAAAGCTCTAGAGCAAGTAAGTTTTTGAAGCTATCCATATAGATCAAGGGATAATGAAAGTGCTCAGTCCTTCTAGTATGAGTTCATAGCTAGGAAGCCAATCTAGGCTAGGATAAGTTGATAGGTAATAGATTGCAGGAAAGGCAGCAGCAAAAGCAACTACAATTGAAACTGACTCTCTAGGGGCAGGGGCTGGGCTTGCCCATTACTGAGGGATTGCCATTGCCTACTGAATTGTGCCAACCCTATAAGCCACTGACCTAGTTGGCTTTAAGCGTCTTCTCTTTTTATTCTATAGACAATCTGACCAGCCATTTCATTTAGAACATCCAAAAAGGCATAAGGAATCCAATCCAACCCCTAGAGTTCCCACTGGATCGATAAAGAAAAAAGATGAAAATCAAAAGCACTTTATGAAGCAAGGAATTTGATTAGGACTAGCTTACACACGCTTAAAGGCTTACACGGACTCCTACCTCAAAACAGAATGAAATTGGATAGGCTCGCTTGCTTGAAAATGGTACAGCCCTGAAATAAAGTGCATCTTCTGTAGGGGAAAGAGACAGAGTCAAAATCAACATCGTATATTATATAGGAGTAGGAGAAGAAATGACGGTTGGCAGGGCTTAGGCTTACCTGACCATAGAAAGAGATGTACTTAGATAGGCTCTCTCAGGGGCAGCTTTCAGTAAACTAGGCGATCTTGCAAAGGGAGCATAATAACAAGGCATAGGGAAAGAACTCAGATGATAGTAGTCTTCCAAAAAAGGGAAAGCATAAAGAAAGCATCTTTCTTATAGTAATCTTCCAAAGTATCTGCCATAGACAATCTGAACCTCAGGCTATCTCGTATCTAGAACCCTCCCAGGGGGAGAATTAGCCCTATATCTATATATAAATCTAAAAGAATCTCAAAGGCTTACTAATGGTCCAGAAAGCATAGAGGTATAGGAGAACAAAGTGCAACCTTCTTTCTTGCCAGATGGATTCAGTCAGAGAACCTTATTGAAAAAGGGAATCTTTGACTCCCCCAACTTCTTTGATATATGCGCTAACCCATTCCCCTTGCTGGCCTACGGAAGGCAACTAGATGGCCTACCAATACATCTTAACAAGCACTTTCTTTCACTCGCTTTGACTAAAATCAAAGAAAGGATATTCTTAAACAAAGCATTTTTCTTAGATTGGCTGAAAGAGAGCTCGCAAAAGATTCCATGGAAAAGCTGACAACAGGAGGAGATTCAAAGATCTCCGCAGGCAGGGGATTACAAAAGCAATGAAATTGCCTCTAGAAAAGTGGGAAGCTCGGCTAAATCTCCTTGGTTCACACTTCAATTAAAAGGTGAAACTGCCTTTGATCCTGATGTCTTGAAAGCTGATTGAGAACTTTGCGTTGGAAAGCTTCTGTTTAACCCACATCCAACTTCTACTCAAAGAGACCAGAGAAGGAAACCGCAGGGCAGGAAACTACATCGAAGAGAACGTACACGAGATCTCCCAGGGTCTGGCTTTAGCCCTTGATTCTGTTGGCTTGGCTCTCAAACTGAACTCGCCTGGCGAGAAGGACACTCCCAATTAAGCTTTTTTACACTTAAGTTACGGGTACAGGGGGCGGGCTCGCACTCTCTTAATGAATCTTTTTCCCACTTGATTCAGGGGTTTTCAAAAAGCATTTGACACGCGAAAGAATTACAGAATGACAAAAGGGTAGGAAAGCTTCTTTCAAAGCTAGTAGATATTCGAAAGAACAGCAGTCAACTTTGCTAGCACACTTGCAAAGAAAGCAGGAAACTAGCTGGCAGGTAAAAAAACTGGAAGTCTAATAATGATTTCTTCTATACTTTCTTTCACTGGTTTACACAAAAGATTACACAGGGCCTTACCTTACCACTAGAACTGACGGGGTTGACTTTCATTAGATCATTAGGAAAAAAGGAAGGGATTGATCAAGCAAGATAGCATTCATCAAGCAAGAAAACTAAAGCGCTAACGCGCAACTTGTCCGTTGCTTGTTCTTTCGTTGCTTGTTCGGTCGAGTGGCTTTCGCTCCTTCGGGTAATGTAATATAATAGTAGACGAGGATGGCATCGAATTCTGTTGGAGGACGGGAAAATGCTCTCTTCTCTTAGCAGGAAGAATTGGACAAATAAAGACTGTTTGCGAGGAATCAACTGTTTTCAAACCTTAATCAATAAGTAAGATAGCCACTAGCCGGCAAAGCCCTCCGAGATGCAAGAAAGGGAAGGGAGGACGGATTGCCCTCAGGGGATTTTTTGGTCTTAGCATACGGCATTACCGGTCTTAGGAATCCCATCCCTAACGAGCTAGAAGTGAAATAAGCGCTCTTAGCCTTTTTCTTGACAGTAGGATTTGTGAAGCTCTTCCCTTCTGCTCGACTTGTCTATTGAATCAGCTCTTTTCCAGGAGTAGACAAAAAAGAAAGTGTTAATCGCTTTTGTAGAATGATTTTCTCCATCAATGGCAGCTGATGTATCAATAGCAGCTATATGAGATAGCCTCGGTTCGTACCTTCGGAACAACCAGAACAGGAACAGTGGACCTAAGCAAAGGAAAAGATCGACCCTCACTCACTAGGGGAAGCGCGGACGAGTGGAAGACTTGGGTGTACGTAGTTCAGAAGACTATCTGCTTAAAAAAAAAGCTCTTCCTCTTTCACTTCTTCTTGTTTAGTTAGTTCAGTAGCTCTTTCAGTTCGAACTTGCCGTTCCGAGTTGCTTCTCTCTGTTTCTGTGGTTAGTGAGTTATGGAGTTGGAGCAGTTATTCATTCTTTATTGAGTTCTAGTTTTTAGAGCTGTGTGACTAGCTTCCATGAGCGGATAGGATCCTCTTATAGGGCTCGTTTCGGAGTGAAACGAACGTTGTTCTTAAATTCTTTATTCCCCGAGTTAGACTTTTTAAGAGATGGGAGACACCAGTGGAATACCTTAAAAGAGAGCCGAAGGAAGAGAACTAGAGAGCTGGAGGGAGGGAAGGAAAAAAATCCTCGATTCAAGACAGTCTAAGATCCTAGAGTCTTTTTCGAATGCCCTTAATTTCACTGAGATCACCAATTAAGATTTCGCTTATGGTAAAGGTTGCTAAGCGAAAGCCTCTCTGCAATGAGGGAAAGCCACAGAAGCTGGCCTTACAAGATAGGGGGGCAGTCCAAAAAAGGAGATTCTTTGAGTTCATACCCAGTAGAAAGAAGGGCAGCTGCTAAGATCCCAAATCGAGATTGGCTAGATGGGAGTAGCTCATGCCCGGCTCGGGAAATGATGTTTGATAAGATGGATTCGTTCGTGAAAGAAAGAAAATGCAATGGTGGGAAATGAATAGAAATGGCTGGTATGTTTTAGTCTTTCCCCTAATGAGGTGCCGACTTCTGTGTTAGTTCCTAGGAGTGATGTTACAACATCCCTTAGTAAGAGCATCCGAGATAGCCAAAGATCCGAAGGAGAAGCAAGAACAAAGGTGGTAGCACATTAGAATAATAAGAATGAAAAAGAAATCCAGCTTAAAGCGCTCAAGGAACCCTATTTCATTTCGAGATCCCTACCCCACAGATTGAGACCGAGTTCCAGTTCCATTTTCATCATTTTTTTTCTAAACCAGCATATCAGTGACTATCTAAGCACCACCATAAAATTACGGAACAAACTGTAGTTTGCGGCAGTTACTGTTTTTATAGCCATAGTCTTTCTTTGGTTCGAAAGCGAGATTTAGATCTATATTTTATATAAACAAACCTCTGACGGAACTTTTTCCTATTGATCCAGTTTACATTGACTCAGTCAGTAGTTGGCCGTTGATTTCATTTAGTTGACCGAGAATCAGGAGCAGCACCATAAGGGGGAGGCAGCATCTGAGCTAGTTTCATCTGTCGATTGAGTTTAATCAGCAACAGAGCCGGTAGCCTCACCAATCTATATAGTTCTTTCTCAACCATCAGTCTTTGTAGATTGATTCCTTTCGTGCGTTCTTTTGATCTAGCCATAGTGACTCTCTATCCGTTGTGGGAGTGAGTGTTGAGGCGGGGCCTAAGAATGAATGATTTACGCGCTCCTTCGTTCATAGCACGGAGTGAGATGTCTATGTTCCCACCAGAACCTACGTACGTGTCAATCAAGGCCTTTTTTCTTTTTGCCTATGATGCCATGCCTGCTGTTACTTCACTCGGTCAATGGGGATAAACCACTGTATATCGCTTTTTTTGATGCTACTTAGACTTGAATCAACCAACCGGATCTGTTCGATCTCCTGCGGCGAGTGCTGCTTCTTTGACCTGTGCTTCCTACGCCTTTGCCCGTGGGTAAATTGCTCTTTGTTTTGGCACTCTAAGAGAGAGGAGGGGGGATACCGTAAATCCACTCTGCTACAGGCTATTCAGCTAACCTTTTCTAAAAATGTCTTAAGAGAAGAAAGCCTCAAAACGAAAGAAGGAGAAAGCAGAACTTGCGTAAGATAGAAAGATCGATTATCCCATTTCTTGCCTAAAAAAGGGGACCTACTCTATTTTCTAAATCCAATCAATAGCCCGTTCCAGTCTAACGAGATTCCTCCCTTTCAGTCGATTAAGCAATTGATCCAGTCGTTGACGTTGCAGGTGATTCTTATGATTCCCGTCCCGGCCACCACCTTTTTATTTCAAATCTGGATCCATAATTATGGCCGGTTAGCTACTGAGATAGCGTGGCTATTGATGGGTGTTGAATGATTCTTGATAACGTGGTCTAGAGCTAACATAGATTCCGTTGGGGTAGAGGTCTTGTAGAGCCTGATTGACCAGTTTCCCTGATGAAGAAGAAAAGAACTCGACTTTGCCAAAGACATATGAGGCATACTCAGATGAGTCTTCCAAACTCAACAGATCGTTTAGCGGCCTTAGACGCAACATGTGTTTGATCAGAAAAACTGCCTTACACGGAATAGCCGGAGTACGGTAGGAATGGACTGCTGCCAAGGCTTCGAACAAGGGAATAGACTAAGGGACAGCTTGGGGGTAACCAAATAAAGACAGAAAAAGTGTGTTTTTCCCATGAGCTTTCTCTAAGCTATTTCACGATAGGGATAGACTCAGACGCTAGCTGTTCCTTTTGAGATCAAGCAAGTGGAAAAAAAGTGACATCCTCTCTTTCCTGCTACTGGTATTGTATTCCGTTTTGACTAATAGAAGAGAAGCAGGGGACGATCACTCCACCTGATACTAAACAGTAGGGGTCCACTCAATCTTATTCCAGCTTCCCATCCCTGTTCTTTTCCCTGTGACAGACAAAGAGAAATAAATTGCTAGTCTGGTGAACCCCCGTAGTCCTAAAAAGCCTATGGTTGAGTGAGCATAGAGCTCTGCCCTTTTCTTTCCTTTTGAAGCTGCTTTCCTCCGATACTGCTTTCAAGTGAGGCTTTCGGTCTCCTACTCCGTATTAGTCTAGCATCTTAAAACCTTGGACTTAGGAGTTGAAATTCCAAAGATCCTGTGACTGCATAGGTGTAGCTTACCGCATTCCCTCCCGACACTTGTCTTTCAGAGTCTCTTTCCGACCACCCTTGACTTTCTTTGAATTCTTCTAAAGGAATCCATCCCTTGAGCTAGTTCCATACCCTTGGCCGGTGAAAGCTATGCACTTCCACCTTATCCTTTGCTTGAGCATCTCCAACTACACCGTTTCGCCCATCGTACTATGGTCTCACCTCTTCAGCCCCAGACTCAGTAGAAAATGTCGTCACCCCCTTTTCGGACTGAGTCACATGCATGCAACCAGGCTTTCAAGCCGGCCCACTCTGCTCGCTATGCCCCTGCGCTACCATCTCCTCTGGGTCTTCATTCCGGTCGAGTGTCTGAAAACGGTAACTGGTTACTCCTACCAAGCTTGACGACCTCGGACTGACGGTTTCGCTACTTTTCTATTCTAAATGCCCGCCCGCCCAAAGGCATCCTCAATTTGAAGGCTTCGGGCGAGCATATTTAAGAACCGCTGAAGCAACTTCACTTCGTCCATCCTGGTTAAGGAATTGATTTAGTAAAAAGATCAAAAGCCTGATTCCCCTTATCTTTCTTGAAACTGAAAAGATATAAATTAGATAATAAGAATAAGACTGAATACACTGAACACCAACTCGACAAAGAAAGAAGGGATGGATCTATTGAATTGAATTCAATCAAATAGTGCTACGCTTCGTTCGCATGAAGAAAGGAAGACAGTCTGTGACTGATTCACCTAAGGCCACAGGTAATCTTTATACGCTACGATCTGATCTTTTCTCTTATCCCAGATATTGGCCAAGATACTTTTCTGATGAAATTGATAGTTATAGAGAAAGAGGGACGAGCGGAACGGCTTCGGTATCGGTAAGCATTCCCCCGCCGGGCTCCGTTTGGGCTTTCAAGTATCGTTCACTTGAATTGCACGAGATACGGTAAGGATAACGGGATATCAAGCGGGAAAGGTGCCTTCTGGTTGGCTTTCCAAAAAACCTATTCCTTCGCTCCCAATCCTGTATGATGTTCTAATACTGCGGTTAGGCCTTTTGATTAGACAATTCCTACTGCCAAGCTAAAGGAAAAGATCCCACCTTCTTCGTCTCTTCTTGCCCTTGGGGCACTTCACTCGAGCTAATCAGTCTTGGCTTGGTGCCGGGAATGGAAGAACATCTGATTCACCAATAGGCATATTACGAATAAAAAGGCAATATAAAGTGCCAATCTCAACTTCTATCTTCTCACCTCGTTCAGTCTTGATGGCAGAAAGTTCAATGTACGCTCGATTGCTAGTAGTTGGAGGGAGAGTTCGAAAGCCCACAGTCAGTACTCAGTTACTTTTGAAAAGGCAGAGCTTAACCAGACTTCTCAGAAGACTACGCGCCTGGCTTGGCCACTCCTATTCATAAGGTTTCCTCTCTCTCAATCAAATGTAAAAGAAGGGGTCTCCCCTCTTCGCTACCTTTCCAAGAGGTAGAAGCTGCCCTAAGTCCTACAGTTCCTTCCTTTTTTTTTTCTTTCAAGGGCTGTGAAATGTAAGCTCTCTTGCTTTCTCTTCGCCTGGTATGAATTCCTAATTAGTAGCCCTACCGATACGATAACAAGGGATTCGGTAGCTGCGGTTATTGAAAAGAAAAGAGCTCCTCTTCCCGGATAAGCAGCTAATACCTCTTCATATTACTACTATCCATATCCTGGCTAGAGAGCATGAATGACTCTTCCCCTGGGTTTTCTTTGACTCTTATTCTTTGTTCGCATCTGATCTGGGCCTTTCGAACCAGATATTGTCTAACCTGGGAAGAGACAGAGTCAAAGAAATCGACAACCGTGGCACACTTATCAAGATAGCTATGATGGGGCTATCAATCTTCCTTTCGAGTCAATACGCTTCGCCCCTCTCCCTTACGGTCGACTAACTTCGCCCCTTTCATACCCAAGGGATGAGACTTTCGTTCTGAGATGGGATGGCGAGAATTGGTTGTTTAAGAAAGGCCTGGCTTAAGTCCTGACCGAGGCAAGTAGGCCAAAAATCCCGAGAAAATGAAAGAATGCATGATTTTCATGGGCTCTATAGGCGGAAATGGGAGTTATGCCAAATTGACCGGGTTTTCATGAAATCGGTTGTTTTCAAATAGGTTGTGCGAAGTTACATATAATAAGAAAGATGCATCGAATACAAGTTGTTACAGAAATAGAGATATCTCATTCAAAAAGGAAGAAATTCACTACTTTCCTACCCTATCTTCGTGACTGGGACTTCAGGCTGCCACACATGGATTCTGTAACAGCTGCTTCTTATTCTATTCCTGAAAAGAGCGCTAATGCTGCAACAGCTTCTGCATATTGGCTAAGCCCCTGCTTACATGCTTGAAAAATGCCTCTCTTAACTGGCCCAAGGTGCCTAGCGTTCATAGGAAAGGTTGTCAAGACAGTCAGAAATAGCTGCATTCCGAATTCCCAGGCCAATGCCCAAGTGCTTCGAATTCCATGTGTGAAGCATAGTGCCCTTCCGGGACTAAGCGCTAGGCATCGGCTACTAGGCATACCCCCTTCCTTCCGATCTTATGGGGGAGGAGAGCTCTAGGAAGACCATCTTTCAGAGATAAGGAAAGTCTCATCCCTTGGGTATTACCAGTAGAGGTGCGTAGCCTTTTCAACAGTCAACCTATACCATGTACCATGCCTGCCTTATTATAGACTGAAGAAGATTTCCGACATTCAACTCGAGGACAGCCTTTAGCAGCTAGAGAGAGCGGACGATTTGCTTGAATTGAAAAGGGGCTGCGTTGGATGAAACTCTATCAAATGGGGTTTGTTTGGGGCTGAGACTGCTGGAACTCGTCTTTTTCTGCTTTAAGAGAGGCCGAGGCCGGCCGCCTTTTTAAGACAAGGAAGTTCACGCCTAAGGCCTCCAGAATAGAAGGAAGAAAAAAGAGTCGTTACGCCGCATCTAATAGAATATCTGAGTAAGGCGACGGAACTTCTTAACCACGGTCTTAGAGAATTCCCTGTTCTCGATTCAGCTGCACATTTATCTGACTCTATAAGGTCAGGGTCAGACCGCTAATGCTCCTTCGTCTTTTTTTGCTACCCACAGATGAAAAAGCAAGAAAGTTCCTTCTCCTCTCCCAGCAAGAAAACGGCGCACGCGCATCCGTTTTCTTGCTTGCTTTTTCTTTCGCCTCAATCCGTTGCTTGTTTGTTCGAGATCTGAAAACGTTCTGCTCCTCTCCCTCTGGTCGAGCGTCTTCACAAAAAGTAGGTAGGATTCAATAAGCGCGGATAAGTAGTAGGTAAGGTAGTAATCTAGATCTGTAGCAAGTAGGGGGCGGCAAGTAGCGAGACTGACCGCAATCGCAGGAATAGGTTGACAGAATGGCATAGTCGCAAAGCTTCGTCGTGCTCTTAGAGCAGAAGAGTCTTGACTAAGGGGCATTCATTCAAATAATCCATTGCTCCGTTTACTCTTTCAAGCAAGGCTTCCAAGAGGATGTCAATATTTGAAAGAGGAAGAAAGAAGCGGAAGGAGTTGAGATAGAGTTGGAGCCTAATACTACGCAGGCTCATCAAACAGCGCTTTTTAGCTTTCTTCAGGATTTTGCCCGAACTGATAAAGACCAGAAGAAGCGATATTCACTGGGCTAAGAGCACCCCCTCGAGTAAAAAAGAGAAAAGTACGCTGGTTTTTGTAGGGGGTACTACGAGCCCTCTGCCCCACGCATCTAACCAGACAACTAAAAGGCTGTGACCATAGTAGCTGCATGAATCAAAGCGGATACTGGAGTGGGATTTCGAGGGCAATCACGATTCCAGAATTTGAGCGCTGATGTAGCTAACAGCCACCTTCATAGTCGATTCATTAACGCAAGAGAGAACTGATGACTTCGCGGATGGAGAGGGATTCGAACCCCCGGTATTCCTATCAATACTTCGGTTTTCAAGACCGACTCTTTCAACCGCTCAGACATCCATCCCCTTCGCGCTTCGCCCGCCCTATCTATCCGTGGCAGGTAGGGGCTTATCTATGTGATTCGCTACGCTTGCTTGCGCCTATGGACTCTATTGCCTGCCGGTTAGCGAAACTTTTCCGGTAGTACGAATCGCTACGCTTCGCTTCTTTCTATATGATAATATGCACCTTGGTGCTGCGCTCCCTGCGGGTAATAGCAAGAAAGTGAAGAACGAAGGAAGGATCCTCCAAAAAAAAAGAGTGATTGAGTCCGACTCCAGCGAGTGAGTGAAAGGCGTGGCAAGAGAGCGAGTTCGACTCGCGAACGATCAGCAAGTGAAGGACCGATTGCGCCAGTACTGTTGCGAGACTGGTACTTGGCGGCTCACGAGCAACATATAGACTCAGGTTGCCCATCACTCCCTCGCTCTGTTTTGAAGGCCCTTTCGATTCTCTTTCTAGTATGGTTCCTCCATAAGAACACTGAACGCCCAGCTTCGCAGAGCAGCTCTCTCTCTCCCCAGCCCAAAGCATAGTGTGGAATCTGGATCGTTTCATCGAGCACCATTTCTTTTAGATAGAAAGGTTTTCTTACTCTATTGGATAAAGTCATAACCTACGCCTTCTACTAGTAGACTACTATGGAGAGACTAAGCTCTATTTCAGAGATTGGACTCTCTGACTGTGATTAGCTCCTACTAGTCAGAAGCTGTTCCCGAGCCAGGTTACCTGGATCCACGTGTTCCTAGTCGGGCCTCCATGGATGAATGAAGAAGCGCGCCCGGCCCGGGTAGGGTAGACTTCAAGAGCTCTTGCTCTGCGTATCCTCCTATTTCTTTGATTATGCTGGGGGTCATCAAAACATACGAACCGCCTACTCTTGAAAGCCCTACCATTCTATTGAAGAAAAGGAAAGCTCCCTCACTAATAAAAAAAAGCAATCCCCCCCTTCTTTGACCTACTTTGACTCGAAGTCTAGTCTCTCTCAGGTCCAGTTTCGATCTCGAACTCACTGACTTTACTTAAGAGGCCGGAAGAGAGATCTTAAGAAAACCCGATTTCCTGTCCTGTCTTCAGAACCTGACTCAAAAGAGAAAAGAAGACCGGACTCAAAGAGATATCACTTTCGACGATTGAACTGCACTTTGATATCCAGATTGGAACTGGATTTTCACGTCTTTGGATCCTGTTGAGGGCCGGCTGTCACTCCACTTTCACTTGAATATCAGGTCGACTTGCACTTGCAATATCGAATTGAACTTTCTGGAATCCTTGCCCCTGGCTCATATTCACATAGGCTACTCATCAGAATCAGACGTGAAAATCCCTAAAACACGTATAATGGAGAGACTCAGAAGATCAGTGCCTTGGGTAAATGTCTACCTTCAGGAGAATCTGACCGAACGAGTTTCAAACCTTTCTTCTTCGCTTCCCAAGATCTTTAGGGAAAAGGGGCGATTAGCCACCGCTTGCTGACGACGGAACGCATCGTCAATGAAAGGGTCCTCGAATTGGACTTAGTTGGAAAGGTAGGTGTTCGGCATGTCCCTTGCTTGTTTTCGCGCTAGTACGAAAAAGACGTTGCTTCTTGCTTTCGAGCCGGAGCTTGCTGGGTAGTGAAGTGGTCCGTGAAGGTTCAATCAAACTTGTGTTAAGCAAGCAGAGTAGTCAAGCCAGAAAGGCAAAAAAAAGCAAGAAGCGGCGATCGACGGAAGAAATCGTACTTTCACTGCTGTGGACCGGCTTTCATCAAGCACCTTTGGGCAGCAGCTACTATTGGGATCAAATTCCGAGATCAATTCGAAAATGAAACTCTTCCAGCAAGGATCTTATCTATGTCATTTCTCTTGACGCGATACAAAAGACGACTTTCGAGAGTCACTTAGCCCCTGGACCTCTTCTCTCAAAAAAGACGCTGTGTGGGCAAGTCGATCAAAGTATGAGCGGGGAGGGAATGTTGACAGTTGTTGTAGTACGACTTTTCATTTCCTGTTCGGTCTTTCAATAAGTAGTAAGCTGCGGTCTTTCAACCCTCTCACCTTGTTCGAGCTGCTTCGCTCCTCGTAGTCAGACTGAACATTGATTGAAGCTTGGAGAGAAGACACCAGTCAGACCTGCAAGCATCGGGTAGTACGCAGCGGCAGTTTTCAATCATACAATGTGTACTCGTAGTCTGACTTTTAGCGGTAGTAAGCTGTCCTTGTTCTCCTCTTTTCATTGCCCTATTGAGTCAGGGTCGGTGTTTGCAAAAATGTCGAGCCGACGGGGTCAGGTACCAGTAGTGACAATGGCAAAGGGTGGAGCTGGACACTAGTTGTGCTAGTGGAATGACCTAACTGGACCTAGTAAGCCCGAACCATTTTGCGGTTCTGTTCTAGAGGACCCTTCCCTTATCAAGGCAAGCCTGCCCGTAACCTTCCGTAACACAAGCCACCGAAGGAATAACCGAAATCCTGTCAGCCAGCTTAACCGTTCCAAAACCTCTACCCTGAACTTCTACCTTCTCCGGAAACTCATCTCCTATTCTCCTACTCATAAGAACCAGAACAGGCACTCGTCACCGTCCCTAACCTCTGTCTCTAACCTATTCCCTTTGAACAGCAACCGGAAACAGGCATACAAGCAGGTCAGCTGGTCACGTCACTTCTTTGGTCTGCTCTGGTCAAGAAAAGGAAGGGGCAAAAAGCTCTCCTACGGTCACTAGTTTTTAGTATCTATGGAATAGAATAGGAAAGCAGGCAATCGGTCTTTTTGAACTCCAGTTAGCTCGTCTCGTATTAGGAACCGGAAAGCAGGAAAGAAAGCTGGAATAGGGGTATTGGCTGTAGTATTTCCTTTCCTTGCTTTGTGATCGACTATGATTCTGTTGTTCTCTTATAGGTTGAACTTCATTTATGAATATGAATTGGACAACACGGTAGTGCTTTCGGTTAGAATAAGTCAAGGGGAACCAACCGCCTACCTTCCCCTTCAATAAAGTCTTTAGTTAAGCTGGAAAGGCGCTTTTTTATCCTTTTTATTTTGATTAGACGAGGAGATGCCTTTCTCTTCGAAGAATGCCCCACACAGGTATGCCCGCTAAAGCTCAACTAGCTGCCATTGAAAGGTGAAAGAGGTGGAGCTTTATCCGCATCCACAGGTTAGCTTGAGAGTGAACTTTGCTTTCTTTACCAGTCGTGAGATTAGGCGTTTAGAGATCGACACTGAGTTAGTCAAGAACTTGGAATCGCTAAAGTGCTGCTTTCTTCTTTTCCAGAGGATTGGAATACCGGAGTTCTCCTTTTTCAAATATAAGTGGAAGCCCTTATAGTAGTCTATTCTGCCTTGCTGTTCCTTCCCGGCCTCCCAAAGCCCTTAGCTGAGAAGCTGCTTAAATGAAGGTATCACACGTGGGTATCTAAAAGAATGCGATAGAACACCTTTTCTTACATCAGGAGATGAAAGCTTCAAGCCAATCGGTCGGGTAAGCCAAGGGCATGGATGAGTGAACTCGATGCTAGAAGGCTGCCGTATAAGTCAAGTAGAGCCTTTCCAATCATTTTGGAAGCTGCCGGGCATCTACGTAGGACCTGTTGCGAAGTCTTCCCAACCATAAAAGCCAAACAGTGCAGCTCCTATCCTAAAAGGCAAAGGGAATAGAGCGATTGTTCAAATCAGAGAAGCCTGCCCCGACTGTGCATCGAGAAGTTCGTCTAAGCATGACTTTATGTGGGAACGTCGATCTCTAAAGATTCCATCTCTAGCGTGGATGGATCAGCCCGAAGCTAGTCTTTTTCGTTGTGATGGATTGGATTCTGCAAGAAAGGCTCTTATTGCCTGCTCCGCTACTAAACTCACTTGGAGAAAGCAACTAGGTCTCCCGAAGGGGCAGGACATCAACTCATTTTTTTTTTCCCGACAACTAGTCGAGAAAAAAGGGAATCAAGCCTAAGCGAGAAAATAAGGAATTAAGGAGCTATTCCCTTAGTGACAGTAGCATCTTTCTTTCGAACATTCGGACATTGTAGGCTCTCCTCCTTATAAGGACTGGGAAACAAAGACTCACATTCCCGGATAACCAGACAGTCTCGGAAGAGATCTTACATGGAAGGTCTCCTGTAAGCCAGAAGGTGCTACTCAGTGGTCTAACTCGAATCCCTTCCTGGAATGGGTAAATGGGAAAGCTTTCATCTAAGGACTTTGTTCGGACCGGATTCTTGACTTGTAAACTTCAGCCAATTTAAGGTGCTAGAAAAAAAAAGGAATTGAGGGACAGATATAGTATCGCTGAACAGCTAAAGTCAACAGTAGCGGTAGGTTCTCCAACTCGATAAAGAAGCTGTACCGAGAAAGAGGCACTTCTCTCTTTCAATCTTTCAATTCAAAAGGATAGGCGGAAAGCCAGTCGTTATCCTGGAACCTTAGCCCGAGCATCTTGTTATCATATGTTCGAGACTTGCTGGTCTGCTCTGTTAGGAGAACAAGTCCTCTCCCAGCCCAGCTGTACATTTATGAAGTAGATCGAAAGGAAATTGATATTCTCCTTCAAACAGTCACCACTCCCACTCCTCTGGTACAGTTGGATGACAAAGAAGCGGGTGAGAAAGAGACCAGAGGGATTTGATTTCACCCAACCGCAATGTCCGGCTGAAGACTGAAGTGAAGACCTGGCTTGGCTTGACTTTAAGCCTCTCATCTTTGATCCTTTCTGAATATGGACTGAAGGCTGTTAGGAGCCGAGAGAAGGCGAAAGAGCAGATGGTCAAGCCCCTGACCTGAAATGGATCAAAATGCCTGCCCCTATCCGACAGAAGACCTTGGTGTGATCGCTGCAATCGTTCCTTGTTCCCGTCGAAAGTCAGAATTGAGGAGCGGTCATCACTTTGTTTTGTAAGGCCTAGCTCACCCCTTCAAGGAAATCAGTTGGTGATACAAAAGAAGAACCAGTTCCGCCATACAAGAAAAAGACAATAAGAGAAGGAAACCTCTCACAATAAAGAACATGTCATACAACCGCATACACATACCCTCGATACAAAGCAAGAAAGAAAGCAAACTCAGTCCTGGCCTCGGGTGAGCCAACAAGTCAAGCAAGAATCGACTTCACACACTAAGAAGATAATCATTATCTGAGAAAGAGCTTCAAAGAGAAGTGTAATAAATGAAGGATTTTCCTTTTTTCATACTACGACATTTCCTACGAGACGAATTTAGGACTGACGGAGAGACTGAGTCAAGCACTACAAAAATTAGCACAAGGATTAGTGCTGGAAAGGTTGAGACAATTGATTCGCTTGCCTCGAAGACTCCTTCGGACCCTACTGATGATAGGATTGATTCGAAGCAAAGCCTTCTCCGCTACGGGAGATGCTAGAAGAAAAGAAGAGAAGCCAAGCCCCCGGGGGCTATTACACAGGCTAGCAGACAACCTCCAAGCTATTCCCTTGCAACAACCAAAAAAGCATTGAAAGCGGAAAGAGAAGTTTTTTCAAATAAAGCAAGAAGAAAATGAAACCTTACCACAATACGACCATCGGGGGATGGAGATAGACCTCCAAGCACATGAACTCGATCTACTGGACGGACTAAGAGGGAATAGACGGGAAGCAAGCATGGAAGCACTCAAGCTAAAGCAAATGCACCTTACAACACTTCGAAAGCTAATGCAAGGTTAAGTAAGGTACCTCACTAAAGGGGCTAGGGAAATGATCCTAGACAAGGAAGAAGATAACCTCGATCGGACCTTAGTCTGGATTCGAAAACAAAGAAGAAACTGCTTTGACATTGGCAAGTCACACTCCCTCTGAGTCCCTGTCCCCGAGTCTCAAAGAAAGAAAAAGAGATGTACGATTCGATCTACTATGCCTTTCACTCGGTCTTTCTCGCCTTGGTCCGTGTCTGGGATCGATTTGATTGGAAAGTTCCTTGCCTCTTGTGCCGTGCGTGAGCCCTCAAAAAGCATTGAACCGCCTTCCCTCCAGTGAATCATAAACAACCGATCTTGCGACATCGATTTATCCGATTTATCCTTTGAAATCAATGTCTCCACTCTCGCAAGGCGAGAGGAGCGTGGTAGCGCCTGTCAGCGCAGCTCTTTTTTTTTTTTAACGGTACGAGCAGACCACTTAAGCAGATACCTAGACTTCCATTTTGAACTACCAAGCAAGGTAGTTGTATAGGCGGAATAGAGTATCCGTCATCGTAATCAGAACAAACTGAAGGAAGCACCAGATCAGCTTTAAAGAGAAAGCAAGAACCACTGAAAGAGGCCGTTTCGTATAAGAATTTGACGCCAGCCAGCAAAGCAACTCATGCACTTGGAGCGAGCCACCTGGCGATTGAGGGGGCAGTCATATGTTTATGTGAATAAATTATCCTCTCATCGATGTTCTACCGAACTTAACTAAGAAGACTTTCTCATTTAGAAAGAATGGCGAAGAAAAAGGCCTCCTTGCATTGCCCAACTAGAGCGAAAAGCCTTATTGCGTTGCGGCCCTAAGTAGCTATGGGGTCTTGATATACTTGGAACGGAGACCGCTTACCTGAGTATGGCGGTTCGGTAGCCGTTCAATGATAGCATGAGATCCTCGCTTCGGTTCCGGGCGTCATAGGGCAATATCCGTTGACGCCGACAAGGGGTTAGCGGATCTGATCAATCCGCACAAGTACGATAAGGTAGCTCGAGAGCAAACAAAGTGAGTTCTCGACTGCCTTACTATTTTCATACCACACTAATGCTCTATGTCATTGAGGGTGATGATATTGTGACCATGGACTGGTCTACACCTTTCCTTTTGAGAGTGTAAATGCCTGGCTTGATTTCAAAACCTATCCTCTTTTCTTTTGAATCTCCTGGCGAATCAGCCATAGAATAAGATAACCGCTTAGTTATCACACTCTAGTGATAGCCTAACTATAAGCTAATTACTTTATGATATATTCAACATTCCCAACGCCACTCGGCTCTTTTTAGGAGTGGGAGTTCAAATAGGCTGAAAACAGGTTGCACGAAGGTGTAGCACTTCCCCAACCTCCGCTAGCAACTTTATTATATGAAGAACTCTTTCTTGACTCTTGACCGTGAGGGTTCACTTTATTCTTAGGAACGAAGTAATAAGGAGGTAGGCCTGAGTAGGCTCCCACTTCTGCCCCACATCCAGGATGTACTTTCAATCTCATTTGATTGAGAGTCGCCCTTTCTCTTCCCGTCAACGTACGAAAATGCAATAGGATATACATTTTAGAAAAAAGGAGTGACTTCACATGAGAAGCGTTGAATCACAACTAACCCAGTAAAAGAAGCAGCTTTGCAGAACCTTCCATCTATCAAGCAAGGAACGAGTTGAATCAGGTATGCCGCTTGCCGCTGTCCTCGCTTGTAGCCACACCGGTAACAGCCAATAAGTTGATCAAACACCAGTCAAGGAAGTGAAAATAAAGGAGGTCCCAGGGGAAAGGTAGTTGGCTTATCCAATCCCCTCCCGTTGGTCTCGAAGTAAGCAGGGTAAAACAAATCCGGAACGAACACCTGGGGCATCTTTTGGCATGTAGTTGCAGGACTTATTCTTCCTATTCATGTTCCGATCAGAATGAGTCTGTTGTAGTAAAAACAACTGGTGCTACCTTTAACCCAGCAAAGCGTATTCTCCTTTGAGCTGACTTCGCCCGCGAGCCTCTGTAATAAGGTATCCTGGAATGAAGTTCCTTAGACAAGGGGGGACCCCTTTCATCAATTGTCAATCTTCTGGCAGCCAAGGGCGAATGGGCAAAAGAAGCCCTCGAGCCTCTTAGTGGTATAAACTCCGAAGTGTGACTTTCTGAATAAACGAAGATAGGATATTAGCCAATCCCAGGGAAGAGTCAAGCCCCATAGGGAGCCTTGCTGGCTCAAAAGAACTTGGATGGACAACAACAAGCTCAATCTTGGCACGTCAAGTAAAGGTAAGAAAGAAGAGCGGAAATGGCACCTCTGAAACGAAACGGAATGAGCAGTCAAAGCCCTTGACTTGATTCGCAATAAACCACTCTGTTAAGGCAGAGGGGGTTTCAGGGGAAGACAAGAGCCATAGTAGTCTGGGCATAGCAAGATAAGGGAGAGCAAGACAGAAAAGAAAACCGAAGGGAAGGCACTCTTAACTCTTGCGTCTGATTAGCTAGTTCAGGAGCGAGCAAGACTCTCGCATAAGGGCATAAGCGAAAGCGAGACTTTATCAAGTCCTAAGGCCCCGCAATCCTGGGCATAGCAATCAAGGGGAAAGGCTAGCCTAGCCCACAGGGTGAGATATTCCAGAAAATCCCTCTTTCTCATCAACAACCACAGTGGAAGGCCGAAAGAAGCAAGGATACGAGACGCCTATTAAGTAAAAGTCCGGTAATGCAAGAGAAGGTATTCGGGGAGAGGGGAACTCTGTCAAAAAGAGCAGAAGAGAGAAGAAGAATGGCAATGCCGCCCCTTAAACTGCAGTGACAAGGGGGGCCAAGCAAGCCAAACGAAAGTCAAGAGTGGATAAGTCCATAAGAGGCGGAGCCTGAAAATGCCTTTTCTATTGGAAGAAAAATTATTCAATTCAATATGCTGTTCTCTCCGGCTGTACCATTATCAAGCACAGGACAAGCTGTAGTTTTTCTAGGAAGCTAGGGCTAGCTAGCAAGTCAGCAAGACATAAAGATGATAGATTTCTTCCCTTCGATATTGCTTTTCTTTTAGCATGAAATTGACCAGGGCTTTACAGCGCCTGATCTTAATGAATGATCCTTAGGTGAGGTGCCGAGTGGAAGAGCCACTGCTCAACGGGGGTGCCAAGAGCAACCATCAACGAGTGAGCTACTAGGATGAAAAGGAATTTCTCTGAACTCCCTTCTGCCTCCTGCCTTGATTCGTCTTCTGCCTAAGGCGTGCAACCAAAGAGCGGACAGGAGCAAGCCAGCAAGCGCTTCCGGTGACGCATCTCCCATCGCTCAGTCTTTAGAAAAATCCTTGATTGGTTCACCGGCTTGATTCTCTTCTTTGAACCCCCGAGAGTCCCTGAATTACAGACAAGAAAGACAGGAACTGGAAAAATGACTAAATACAGTCTAGAGAACCCAAAGGGAATAATAGACTCACACTAGTCCTTACAAACAGACAAAGGAAGAAAACATTCTCAATAATAAGCCCCGGCCCGCTGGACTCACTACACCACCAAAGGGAAGGGGATACCTAGACAGACACCGACAGCCTGCAAACACAAGCTAGATTGGCATTTTGATTGCTGAAAACGCATTTGATGAGATCGATCGCGATCGTACCAACTCGTGAGAAAATCAATTTCTTTGTAAGCGATCGTTCAACTTTCGTTTTGAGGTGAGGAACGATGAAATTGTCTTCTCCTTTGCTTGCTGACTTTCACCGACCGCTCCACTGAACCGGGGCCTCTTCCTAGAACGGATTGGCGCCTCTAATAGACTCTCCTCCGCTTGAAAGGCCTGTGCCTTCGATTCAGACAAGAGATGACGACAAGGATGCTTGGAAAGGGAGTCTTTCTTGCACCTGGCATTAGTGCCGACTGCTGTTACAGTGTCTTAAAGTTCGAGCTACAGTGGTGAGCCCACCGAAGCGAGTGTGACAAACCAAGTTTTGGCTTTAGGAAGTGCTCCAATGTTGAAAGCGGAAGACGAATCTGATAAGTATCTATCTGCAGGGGCGGAACAGGCTAGACCACTACAGGACAAGACAAAAAGTGGGCTTTCGTCTCCGGGTAGAACCCAACGATTCGAAAAGCAGCGAGCACGCATTCGTTCATCTTTAGTTCAGTCTTCCTGTGGTCTACTCAAAGCGAGCACGAGTCTAGTTATCTTGATTCAAAGCGGGGATACGGGCCTATTGATGACGGGGCCGAACTTAGAAGTCGGCAAGAAAGAGCTTTGAGTAGCCATGGATATCGTGATCAGACTTGAGAGAATTTAGCAATAAATACGTCAGGTGGAAAACGATTTACTAAGAGATGCTAGTCCCCGATAAAGCTAACAGCTAGAGGGAAAGATAACTGAAGACGATTATATGCATTTGTGACAATGGGCCATAGACCCTCGAGAGGAAGGAAAACCTAGCAGAGAGTCGAACAAAAAAGATCATATTAATATTAATAGTAATCCCGAGACACACTCATTTCCCCTATAGGCTCTGCCTCATCTAACTTCCTACTTTCAAAGGAAATAAACCTTCATGAACCAGCACTCCTCCAATGGCTTTGTCTGAGGCATCCGTGTGAACTTCGAAAGGCAACTCGAAGTCAGGCAATCGTAGGACAGGTTCTGTTGCCACTTCAGCCTTAAGCTTGTCAAATGCTTCTTGGCATGCCACTGTCCACTGCCACTTGTGATCTTTCTTGAGTCAATCCGTGAGAGGCCCCTGTCACAATTTCCAATAATAGTTAGCCAAGCCAAGAAAAGACCTTAACTCGGACACTTTGGTGGGTGGAGTCCAATCCACAATGGCCTGCACTTTCCTCCCATCCATTCTAACCTGGCCTTTGCTAATCAAATGCCCAAAGTATATCATTCCTGTCGGGCAAAGTCACTCACACTTTTCCATCTTGACATATAGCTTGTGCTCCCTTAACCGAGTGAGCACTTTCCTAAGGTGGGACAAGTGATCCTCTAGGGACTCACTATAGAAAAAAATGTAATCAAGATAGACAACAAGAAAGCGATCAAGATAGTGATAAGTTATCAAAGACATCACTAATCAAATTACAGAAGGTAGGGTCACTATAGATTCTTAGAAAAGGGTACACGACCCAGGCATCCTCCACTGAATGCTGATACTCTAGACAGACCCAGCCCGTGGCACTAGTGATAGCCCTGATCGGCGCATTCACTAAGGAAGTAAATCACAATGGAAAGAAGTGGTAGATGTGCAAGCTTCCTCTTCCGCAGAAGAAGGACTGATGCGGAAGATTGCTATACAAGAAAGGGAGCGGAGCGTAGTTGAAAGCACATCAGGGAGTTTGATCAAAACTGATATCATCCAGGTGCCATCCTTTGTTATCCAGATTCACTTGTTCTAGTCTAATGGAAGAAAGAAGATAAGCCACTGATTCTTCAGTAAGCAAAGCAACCTCTACTCGTGCACGGGATTCGTAGTCAGGTCAAGGACAGGGCTGGTGCGCAGATATTGGTTGGATGATGGATTGCTGTATGCCTGAGATGCCCGGACCTTGCGTCTTCCTTGTGGTGGGGGACTGCGGCAATCTTTTTTGAGGGAGACAAATCAACGGGCTGGACATCCGGGAATTTCACGAATGCTGGCATTGTTGACAATCTTGTCTGACTGGCCTCGGACGGAAGAAGATGTGGAAGCAAGGCATATACGGGGATGTGGATGATATCCATTTCTTTATCCATCGGATATATGGATATGCATGTGAGGTGCGTGTGCTCCCCCTGGGACTGGGCTAATTACTCAACTATCCCCTACGGGAATCGAACCCGTGTCTTCGACATGAAAAGACGATGTCCTAACCACTGGACGAAAGGGACCAAAAAGCCATTCTTCATATACCTCAGCTCCGAGAAGAGAAGTGGTTCGTTTTGTTTCTATACGCAATTCAAGATTTCGTTTGTGTTCATGTTGTCGACAACGTCTAAAAGAAGGATGAGGCAGGTCGTCCCCCCTACCCTTTCTCCGATCATCAAGCCCCTGATCCCTTTCTTTGTCTTTCGTTCATCCCCCCAGCCCCGTTCTTTTTCAAAAAAGAAAAGAGGGGCGACCGGCGAAGGCCTATGCTAAAGTCAGACAGAAAGTACGTGAAGGTGACGAAGTCACTTAGTCGAACTATAAAGAAAGGGAGGCTAAGGTGACGAAGTCAGGTCAGCTGGTTAAGGAAAGCTCAGGTTATGAAATCGCTTAGCCGTTCATGAATGAAGTAGTAGTGAGGCGTTGGTACGGAGTTGCGTCAGTTGTAGATATAGACTAGGCTAAGGGACGGACTTCATCTTTTCTATTCTCTTGACTGACACCTTAAACTTCCGCTGAGTCTCACGAGGCTCAGGTGCGGAGCCTTCCACTATGAACCGAGACTACGAAAGGTAGAACACCATAGAAAGTTCGCTGACTTGATCATCAACCTTGATTTCGCTACGCTCAATAATAACCCGGAATAGCGGAAATCGGTTCGTGTTCCGCTTCCAAAGTCAGTCGTCTTGTCTTTGCCCAAGTGTGAACTGCAGACGACTCTCAAGTGGTTCCATTCCTTCTGACTTGACTTCTGGGTCAACCCAACCCGAATGGGAAGAAGAGAGTCAGCCAAAAAGCGGTCCACTATTCAAAAAAAAAGGTGGATGGATGAAGTCATCGGAGTGACAAATGATGACGGTTGCGGAAGCCGGAGAAAGTCGGGAACCGTCGGTTACCTTTTTAATCAAAGTAGCGACGAGCCGGGGGAGCAAAGCTTCGTAGACAGCTTCGCTTCCTCGTCGCTTCTTTCTGGCGACTAGCTTATCAAGTGGATGGCTTGGTAAGCAAGCTACCTTAAACATCGGTCAAATCCCTATCCATAATAGGCCGGAATGGTGGGGAAGAAGGCCCTCCCTACTTCAATGGAAAGGGGGGAATCGCCGTTTCACAGCCGCTCCTCTGCAACTACCTTTCGCCCAACATGATCACGAACGAAGACAGAGAATTGCGTAGATAGGAGGACGAAACTCACCACTTGTCCTGATCGGACGGAAGGAACGATTGAAGAAATAAAGAGAATGGTGGCCCCTTTCGCCCAGAGGACATCGTCGGAGAACAATGTCGGGGACAGGGTGAGAACCTTCCGTTGGTTACGCCCTTGAATTGGTTCTTCCATATTGAGTTTAGATATGGAGATAGATCCAGATAGAGATCTATCTCTTTCTATCGATAGATAGATTGAGAAATGGATATGGTGTCAAGATCTATGAACAAGAGAGATCCTTCAATCTCCATTTGAAAAAAAGAGATGAAGAGATAGGGCGGAGCCAGCTGAAGGAAGGGCGCTCAAGCATGCGAAGAAAGCTCTTCGAGCTAGCTTCCCTTAGATTATAGAAAGTCTTGCAAGAGAAAGGGCCTTCTTTCAATATCCCATCAAGAATCAAGTAGGGGCTTCAAAGCTTGCTTGTAGGGGTGGTTTGGAACCCGGGCTAGCGCGCAATGTCTTTCTCTGATAGGGGCTCGCTTCTTCAAGCTCCGCTTGCTGCTTTTCATTTGGATAGGAGTAGGTGCTTGCTGCTCGCTTGCTGTCTACTCAACGAGCCTTAACTGCCCGACCGGCCCCTATCTTGAATCTTAAAGTGAAGTAAAATCAATGAAGTGAAAAACCCAACCAAGCTTTGCCAGGAAGCTTCTACTTGTTGAATTGAAGCTTTGCTTCCCCTAATCAAAAAAAATAGACTTGTCTAGTATAGGAAAAAGCTTCTGCGGTCATAGGGGAAGGATCTGATCGTAGATCAAGATGGAAACCTGTGCGGGGGTAGGGGCGGATGTAGCCAAGTGGATCAAGGCAGTGGATTGTGAATCCACCACGCGCGGGTTCAATCCCCGTCGTTCGCCCATCAATAAATGGACCCTTTTTTACGGAGACACAAGACCTAGACAGAATTCTTTCTGCAAGTAATCTCGAGGTCATTCTATCAAAGTGGATGCCCGAACCGCGCCAACCTTTCCCGTCTGTGTAACAAACAAATAATATGATCTGATATACCCTACTGATCTTCGATGAGATTCCCGCCTACTTACATAATATGATTCTTCGATTCCCTTGATTGAAAGGGAAAGAAGAATGTTCTTTCTCCAACGGGATCGGGCACAAGGAAAGCATTTCGAGCTGCTTCGCGCCTCTTTTGAGTAAGCTTAAAGAGCCGGGAGCTTCCCATAACGAAAAAAGCTAGACGAAGGAAGGGGTGGCTAATCAATTCCCTGGATCCAAAACTGATTGGAAATTACATCAGATTTCCAACAGCAAAGGCAGTATGGGATGCTATTGCTACAACATACTTTGACGGCACTGATAGCAAGGTTATGATCTCAAGAGGAAGGTGACAAGACTCAAAGAGGGCGGAGGATCAATCGAGACATATTACATTACATACGCTTCAAGGCCTTTGGAGAGAGATTTCTTTTCGGCGTCCAAATCCCATGAGGTGCGAAGTTTATATCCAGAAAGATCACTCTATGATAGAGGAAGATAGAGTTGATACCTTTTTGGACGGACTTTATGATCGCTTGGACAAGATTCGGCCTGACGTGCTTCAACTTCAACCTTTCCCGACAGTGGAGCAGGCCTAGGCCCATGTCCGTCGAGAAGATCTAAGACAAATGGTGATGTTCACAAAAGAAGATAATATACCCAGCATAGCTATGATATCAAAGGCAGGACAGAAATCACAGCAGCAACCTTCACTGAAGATTGATACAAATGGGAAGCCAGGCACTTCAATGAAGTCAAAGACACAAGCTGAGGAAGGTGGTTGTACACACCGTGGGAACATGAAGCACACTAAAGATACTTCTTTCAAGTTGCATGGATATCCGCATGAACTTCAGGCAAAAAAGAAGAAGGGCGAAGGCGGTCGTGCGGCACTTGCTAATGCTGAGAGCGCTCCTTCCATTGAACCTCACCTTTCTCTCATATCTTACCTCAGCAGCCGTAGCAAATTGTTCTCTGGCTCAGAATGAATTAGGTAACAAGAGTTGGATTGTTTACTCTGGGGCAACTGATCACATGACATTTGACCCACGATACTTTATTGAAAAAAGTAAACCAAGACGAAGATGCATTTCCAATGCGAATGGTGTGACATATCCAGTTACAGGGGCTGGAAAAGTGGCACTTGAATCCTCTCTAGCTTTATCAAATACTCTACGTGTTCCGGCTCTTTCAAATAAGTTGTTGTCGGTAGGACAAGCTACCGAAGAATTGAACTCGTGTGCACTAATCTATCCTCAATTCTGCTTCTTTTAGGATATTCTCACCAAGGAGATTCTTGGTCGTGGTACTAAACGAGAGGGGCTGTACTATATGGATGACTTCAGTCTTGGCCGGGCAAACAATGTTAGTCAAAATCAAAGAATAAGAAAGAACGAGAAATTTGGCTGTGGCATCAGCGATTGGGACACCCATAATTCCCCTCCTTCGTTCGGACAATGGTGGAGAGTACGACAACAAGGAATTGCAGGACTATTTTCGTACATACGGGCTGTACCATGAGACAACATGCTCCCAAAGACCACAACAGAATGGTCTTGCAGAGAGGAATAAGAGACACATCCTAGAAACTGCTCGGGCCCTTTTAACAACATCACATGCACCTCAACGGTATTGGATAGATGCAGTTACCACTGCTGTCTACTTGTTCAATCGAATGCCTTATTTATATAGTGTTTCATTTTGAAAGACCATTACAGGCTCTAGCCCGTCATGTACCTCCACCTTCTATCCTTATGCTTCCAGCCAGAATATTTGGATGTGTGGCCTATGTCCATCTTCATCAAAATCAGAGAACCAAACTTGATCCATGCCGCAGTTCGTTGCCTATTTCTAGGGTACGCAGCACATAATCAAGGCTACCGGTGCTATGATCCTACTACATTGCACCGAGGGCCTGCTTTGGACGATTTAGCTCAGCCATGAAGAGAAGAAGTGTGGCTTCAAACAAAGCAACTCAGATCACACCCTATTCCTAAAGCATCGAGTTGATGATATGATCATTACAGGAAATGATGAGAAGGAGATCGCAAGGCTGCAGAGACATCTAGCAACCGAGTTCGAAATGAGGAGGCTCAAAATCTTTTTTTTGAATCGAGGTAGCTCGATCAAGCCAAGGAAGATTTCTCTCACAAAGAAAGTATGTACTTGACTTGCTAGCTGAGACAGGCATGCTTGATTGTAAACCTGCAGACACACCAATAGTCCAGAACCACAGATTAGGAGAAAATCAAAACCAAATACCCACCAACAGAGAGAGGTACCAGCGGCTTGTAGGCAAGTTCATTTATTTGTCTCACACACGACCAGATATTGCCTATGCTGTGAGCATGGTAAGTCAATTAATGCATAATCCAAGTGTGAAGAACATATGGAAGCTGTAATCCGGATCCTAAGGTATTGAAAAGCATCTTCTGACACCTGACCGGTGCTGGAAGGTCGGAAGGATTCTCACAAGGTGAGAGGGGCGAAGACACTCGAACAAGGTTCAGGAGGGAACCCATCTATATCAGCATCAGCTAGTGCTTGGGTGGCCGAGTGGCCGAATAGACTAAGGCGGGCGGGAATGGATTCTTGAGCCCCTTATTTACCTGGCGCCAACCTCAGAAAAGATCGAACAAATGCTTAGGTCACCCGAGAGAGGCCTACGGGGCATTACGAGATAAAAAGCTCCTAGGCCGTGGGTCAGAGAGCTACAGGTACACCTGGGGCAACAGAGCACTCAGGCGGGGTCGGGGCAAGGGCAGCACGTCACGGAAGTTCTCAGCTTCATCTTACCAGCGCTATATCTTGGGTGCGCGATATGGTGGGACTGTCTAGCACAGACACCCCCAAGCATCCCTGAGTTACAGCAGCTGGCGGAGGCAACGCAAATCGGGGAACCGGCAAGTTCTTCCGCAGAAGTCAGGCAGCTAGTAGACCACCTCAGTGAGCAAGCCAGGGAAGCTGCATCTACTTGAATGGATCTCACCCTATTAACCTTCAGCCGATCTCTATACTATATTACATCAAATAGAAGCGATGGTACAGATATTGGCCTAACCAAGCTAGTATGAAGAATCTCAGCTCCGATCATGGTGGGTGACTGCGGGAGATTTGAAAGCCACTGCCTCGAGAGCAGCCTACGAAAGAGTTCCGGCTATGCCTGGCATTTGCATTGATTCCTTTCATTTTCTCCCGCTATTGGTAGGCTCAGAATTCAAGGAAGTGAACTGGCGGGACCCAAGACTCTCCCACTTAAGACACTCCCGAAGGTCCAAGCTTCAGGTTTCGAGGGCAAGGCGAATCCTTTCTTTTGGCCCATGGCGAATCTAATAATTTTGATTCCTCATTCGATCACTTGCGCTAACCCTGATTCTCCTCTTTCCTTTCCCTGGTTCGTTAAATATAAGTAGGTAGGGGGCTCTAGCTTGACTTTACTTGAAGAGTAAACAAGTTTTCGTTCTGATCTGCTTCGGGGGTTGCTTCGGTTAGTTACAGGGGTGGTCAGTAGGTCTTTTCGATTCTAGCTCTGGAGAAGGGAACTTCAATCACAAAGATTTCACTACACTACTTATTACGTTTACGTCAAACATTCCTATTTCTACTTATTACTCTCGCACGGATAGAGATGGAGGTCGGGATTCCCTTTCTCAAGGCAGCAAGGCGGCAATTCAATGAGCGAGACTTGCACTCAATAGTAGAACAATGAAAGCAGTAGTGGCACTTCCCATACTTAGAGGGTCCGGGGCCTGTGAGCTCCATGCAAATTCTCCTTTCAAAGTTGCAAAACACAATCCCTAGCGTAAGTCGCAATCCACTTGATGCATTTTTTTGGACTATTGAGTGTAGGACGTAATTAGAGGTGGTGGGCGCCTATATACCACTGCAAACGGTCTTTGTTTGGTTGCCGAATGATAAGTGGTACAATACCACTATTCTGCCCATGGTAACCAACGTACCCATTCCCTTGGTCTATCGCTTGTAAAGCATCCCAGGTAGTTCTCTAAGCACCGGTTAACCACCTCCCTCACAGTTTGCATGAGATTCCACTTATTCTATGTCATTTTAAGCCTTAGGTAGTTTTTCCTCCAGCAGTTCTGTTCTTGGTCTGATAGTCTTGTTAACGCTTTCTAATCTACTTTCTTTCTTGTACAGATCTTCCTTGCCTTTCCTTCCTCGTCCAGTGACGGATTTGCTACCTCTTTCAGCATATGATATCTGCTAAAGGCTTCGTCTTTAGTAAGAAGAGTACTGCCTAAAGCAATGTGAGTGAAAGTGTCTATATGGGAACCGGCCGTAAACTCCTTTTCTGGTGTAGATCCCCTTCCTTATGAATCAGTTCCCCGGGTACAAGGAATGAGTGCTCCTAATGTCTTTTCTCTGTTTCGGTGTAGATCGTCTCTTTGTCTATGGAGACCTTTTCAAGTCGTCCATTCTCTTCGGTATGGATTCAATCATCCCTCACGCGGGTGCAGGGAGTCCTGCTTGTGCTCTTTCTTTGTGGCATTCTCAGGCTTCAAGGCCGGGCACTCCATATGTGTTTCGGTATTGATCTGAGCACTCGTGTAACTACTAATAAAGCTCGAGGGACCTTTCTTTCTGAGTTATTGGCTACCGGTTTGACTTCTCTTGGTCAGGTCTAAAGGTCTAAGGGGAAGCCCTTTTCTTACTCTTCAACTCCCGGTAATTTCTTCCTTTTTCTATCGAAAGAGAGTGAGTGCAAACCTTAACTTAAGCGGGTCGAGAAGGAGCAAAAGCTGCAATAAGCCTTCGCCCAACAGCCAGTGATCCGGACTAATTCGATGGTGAAGAAGGGCAATGCCGCGATGAAAGTTCTTTTTGAGCACTAGATTGGGTACTGGTTTATGACAAGAATCTTCAAATGGCGAGAATAAAGTCTTGAGACAAAATCGACTCGGAACTCTTCTTGTTTAGTTAGCAGTGAACGAATCTGCTTTGAAGGAAGCAGGCTAAAGGTAAATGAGTTAAGTTAGCTCAGGGCGTGAAATCCAATAGTATAGTAGAAAGGCGGACTCTTCCTGATCCTGATGTTGTCACACGAATTGCTCAAGAAGAAGAAGCTGTGATCACTCTACGACTTGATGTTCAGCACGCTAGCTTGGCTTATGGCTTTGCTCCTTGACTTCTTTTGTCGGCATACCGGTCTTGGCCTTTTGCTTGGCACGTTGTCGGAATAGGGATAGGAGTTGCTATTGAATCAGGAACCGCTGCTACAGTTGGAGTTGACGGTCCTTCTATCAATGGAATGGTGGTCTCGTATGTGGTTATAAAGAAGATCATAGGCCCTTTCCTCTTGCTTTAGGTGAATTACCGGTGCTTGATGCAATAACCGGTATGCCAGTAGGCTATATTGCTTTTTGACTTCTCGTGAGAACAAAGAAAAGGTCAGCAAAATCTGAGTTTGACCCCGGTTCAAGCTTTCCTTTTGGGCCACCAGAGCCTTTAGAATGTCTTGAGTGGTTGGTGAAGGCGGAACCGGGATTTCGGGTTCATCTTACATAGTAGCTACAATGGGAGATGAAGAATTCGGGGGTTTGACTTCTTCTACACGAACCAGTCGGCGAGATGGGCGGACCCAGGACGGTTTCAAGGGGAACTTGATTGCGGGATAGAATGATGTTCAAAAAAATGACCTCCTAAAAAAAAAGATGATGTCAGTCTAGAACAAACATTTTCCCTCCTGTCTCCTTATATGGGCTCAACCTTGAGTCAGATGGTATTGAAGGAACATCATTGACCAAGGTGGATTGGTGTTCACTAAAGACCATCTGATTCAGTCTAGCGGTCTAGGGGGTAGTCCTAGATGTGAAAGGTTTAGCCACACATTCAAAGAGCCTCCATCTTTCCCCATGCCAAGGAAAAACCAAAACAACAGAACCTATCTCATAGTGTTGCTTAGTGCTCAGGTGCATCCTACTGGGTGGTCCTAAACTTCAGTAGTTCTATGGCCACTACATGATTGAATTTAGGCTCTAGTAGGAAAAGTGAAGGTTCCCACTGCAATGGGGGCTTCAAAATCTACCTCCCAGCCCGGACGTCGGACTGGTCAAGCGGTACTATGCACCCCACTTTGGTATACCCTCCTCAGAGGAGTACTTGACAGCAGGTGGTGGGTTTTTTGGGATGGTATGACTCGGCCCTCTGGACCGTACCAACCAAGACTTCAACCCGGGTTTTCCTATTTGGGGACAATCCATGATATGCAAGATGCAAATACATGCAATGCTTAGGTGTAGTTAGGTGGTGTGTGCTTCTTTCCAATAGGTGAACCCTCAGTTTCTACTATCATTTGAACAAAGGAAACAAGTGACATGGGAATGTTGGTTCATTTGAAAGTCAAGCCATTTAGATATATAATCAAGACTCATCTATGTCTTTCTCTTTCAGTGAGAGATCGGCAATCGCCCAAAGGCGGCTCATTGAGCCGGTAACCGGTGGCTAAGAGCCTTTCCTCACTCTAGAACTATAAGCCTTCAAGCCAATTGAATCCAATGGCTTTCCGGAAACCTCTTTCTTTGCTGGCAAGCCACGCAACAGAGCACGGGTTTCATAGTCAGTTGAATACCACTCAAATCCACAAAAGTGGTCTCTCTATCGTACTTGCCTCTGTCCTGACACGGAAGAAAGGGCAGTAGAGGCGAGAGGAGAGCCCTCACCTTGAGTAGACCAACCGTCGGAATTAGATAGATCATATCTTGGTTCGGTAATATGACTGGATTTCACTTATATATAGGTGTGCTAGTTCGGCTGTATGAGACGTCACTGTGACTCGCCTTGCTGCACACATAGTCTCCCGTTCTACGACTGAGAACCGCTTCTCCCCGGTCGAGTATCCTCTGCTCCTCTCCTGGCTTCTCAGGTAGGACCCTAAGGTTTGATTCGCTTTCCAGACTAGGGGCCCTGCGCCCTTTCTTCGAGCTGTCACTCATAGATTCTGACTTTGATCTTTAGGCGAAATCAAACTCGTTCCGCCCGTGAGCCCATACTTTATTCCCTAACTCTACTCGATCGACATAGGGGGTCTTAGCGGACAAAGTCAAACAACAAGGAACAACCCTGACTTTGTTCAGGACAGTAGAGGCCCTAGTATAGGTAAGAACAGTAGAGGATGTGACGTACAAGGACAGATGTTGATCTTACTTAAAGAAGGACTGGAAGGAGAAGCACTAACAGATCAGTAACAGACAGGAAGTAGAGGTCAGGACAGGACTACTTTGACTTGCCCTAACCTCACTTGACCTTCTTTCTGGCCCTTCTGCTGCTGTTTGAAAGGATCTCTCTTTCTTCTCTTGGAGGCACGAGACTCCAATTACATGTGTGAAGCATATAGCACATGAATCAATAGAAGAAGAAGTAGATGAACCAGAATCGGATGTGTTATATACATATTCAATAAAATGTTAGTACACCAATCGGAAAGATCAGAAGGGATGCTTGCTATCATTCCAGTACCACTGTCCAATCAGTGAAGTGAGTCAAGCCTGTCTGCCCGGAAAGGCGATCCTGTCTGTCTAAGGGTCAAAGGGTAGAAAGCCAGGTCTCTTTGACTCTCTTTCCGAGAATCGGATCTTGTCTTAATTACCATTACCAAATCGGATGTTCTAGAGTTCTTGCCCTCTCGAGCTAGGCACCTAAAAGCGGAAGGAAACTGATTCACCGTAGATGCACTTGATGGGAGAACTTGAATAGGGAAGCCCCACTCAGAATGAAGAGGATCTCTCATTCCTTTACCGGTCTGTCAAAGACTTTCCTTTCCTCATTCTATTCCAATTGTGCTCAACCTCTCCATCTGCTTCTTTGTCTACCACCCTTTCCAAAGAAACCCTAGCCGGCTGGTGAATATGATATGGCCATCGTTGTCCCCTTCGAAAGTAACCCCGCTCCTGCCTGAGGTCCTTGCTTTCTAAAAAGCCCAGTCTCGGATCTGCCAAGTCCCTCTTTCTAGGAGAAACCTTCTTTTTCAACTTGAAGGCTCCAAGTGCTTCCAGTAGAATTCTTTGAGAAGATGGCCAAAACCTCAAAAGGAATGGCTTCACTGGGTAGAGCGTATGGAGAGTGATGACAAGATTGTGGAGATTTGGAAGAATGTTGGCATCTAGGAATGCATTCCATTTTCCAAGCAAAAGATCCTCTCGCTCGATGATCGCTGCAGCCCTTTGCTTCTGGAGCACATCTACGAAGACCTTTGACTTCGGCTGTGGTCCTATGGGACCTTCGGTCATGGACGTGTCCTCGTTGACTAGCTTGCCATCCTACGGACTGGATGTGACTGTGGATATGTTGACTACTTCGAGTGATGTGAAATTGAATGCGGATAATGCACGTATATCTTTCGGCTCCTACGCTCGTAGGGAGATGGGGAAAGGTTAGATCAGAGGTCAGGAGCATTTTGCCTTTCTTCTTCACTTTCTTTGTCATTTTCTTCTTTCTAATCCATCAAAGATGATGACTAAGGAAGAGAGCCATATTGCCATAGCTTTGGCCTCAGGCCCTATCTTAGCTCTCGCCCCTTTTGTCCTTTATCACCTTTAAAGAAGCATCCATGATCTTGTGATCAAAAACCTTTCCCGACCTTCTGGTCCTCTCTGGATCTTAGAGTTCTGCTTCTATGAATATTGAAAGATGTCGGTCCCCCTCAACTTTCCCTGAGCAAGCCTTATTGCTACGGTGACCGCTGGATCACTGTCAGCTCGCAAAAATCTTTCAAATCTTGGCTCTCTTTCTTCTATTCCCTCTCCTTGGACAGACCTATGGATTTGCTTTGTACCTTCAAGGACAGGCTTGACGGTCCTCACTGGTACAGAGATTTTGAAGTGCCTTCTACTCACCCTTTTCAATTCAAGAAGCCACCGCGGCCAGGATTAAGGCCTGACTATCCAATTATCTCATTACAAGAGATCTTCCCGGGTGATCAAAAAGACAAATCCCAAGTACAGTTCTTAACTTGATTCGGCCAATATGCTCGCAAGGCAGTTGGGATTGACCCAACCCCTTTCCCCCTTTCATTTTGAGCGGAGTTTACAAGGCCCTTTCTCGGCCTCTAATCACCGACAAGACCGAAGAAAGATAGGAAGAGTCAACGGTCAACCAAAGGAAAGGTCGTATGAGCTTGCGAGTAACTGTAAGGGAGAGCAGCAGATGCCAAACTAAAGGCAAGGAAAGAAAGAGGCTTGGGACAAAACACCTTATTAATAAGCGTGGACTCGCCGCTCAATTACATCGAGCCGAAAGTAGTTGATGGCCGACAAAGCAAAGAAAGCAGTTCCTAAGCCTAAGGAAGAGCTTGGTGGGAATATTGATTCTTGACTATATGGATGGAGAAAAACTCCTATCTCTTATCCCGGGAGTCTGATCCATTTCCGTAATGAAACTTTCCCTGCCCTACTGTAAGGTATCTCCCCTACTTCAAAGTCAGGGGATTTATTGCCCTACTGAATTCCCTAGCCCATACCTAGCAAGAAAACGGAACAAGCAAGGGATTGAGGCGAAAGAACAAGCAACGGAGTGAGCGCCTAGCGCGAAAACAAGCAAGGGACTGAGCGCCTAGCGCTAAAGAACAAGCAACTCCCTTCACTCCTCTCCCTATGGTGACTTCGTTCCTAGCGCGAAGTTGTGAGCGCGCAGCCCTTTTCTTGCTGGGAGAGGAGCGAAAGCCGGGGTCTCTTGATTCGAATGGTGGCAACATCAACCTGACTCCCCCGGAGATGGTCTTTTATAATGATAATAAATATACGGTTCTTCTTCTCCGAAAAAACAGATTCTTTTCCGAGTGAATCCCTCACTCAAGGGAGTGAAGTTAGCTGAAGAGCCGGATCCGCAGAGAGCTCATCTGGACTGACTTTCCTCGCATCCCTGCTTTCCTTGTCTGTCGCCGAATCCGCTGCAAGCTGGACTGACTCCGGCATTCAGGGAATAGTCTTAGATGAGGTCGGGGAAGACTAGTACACAAGCTGGCTTGGACAAGGGACAGAGTGAGAACTCCTCAGCTTACTTACTTCACCAAAGAACTTTGTATAGCTGCTTACCTTTTATCCCGCCAAGTTATGAAACTGGGGAGGATGGCTATTTGTCGCTTTATATCTTATCAAATGTGCCTCCTCTCTCCCGGAGGAATTCGTAAGGAACCCGGTTGACTACCTGTTCCGGTCTCTTTGACACGGTCAGGGTATCCTCGGATTCCATCGTAGAATGATGTCTAGAAAAGATGAAAAGGCTGATATGCTTTGTCAACTGTATTTGTCCTTCGGAACCTTGTCTAAAGTTATAAACTTGGCCAAGAAGGTCAGTACTTGTACTATAGTGAAGCCCTGGGATAAGCCAGAGGCTTTATAGAGCATAGTAGGTAAAATAAAAGAAAAGAATGTACGAAAGATCTACTTGTTCGAAAAACCACTATCCCTCTTCTCTGCCCTTGCTACTCTCTTATAGTAACTAGCGGTTATCCCAAGCGAATTGTATATACTACACTAGTGTGGTCGGATCAATGACTACTGGACTCGATGGCCTCCTCGACATTAGAAAGAAAAATGATATGCTAAATGCACTAAGATTTCTGGTTGAGTACACGGGTACTGCCTTTCTAAGTTGAGCTGGCCCGGGAAAGGGAATCTGGGTGGGAATGAAGACCAGATAATCTAGAACCAAAGGACTACACTACTTCTCGTGATGAGCTATTTGAAGGAATCTTTCGCTGTATGGCCTCTGAAGCTTCTGCGAATCTATTTCCCTTGTAGTTTGAACAAGAGGAACCGCGAACAGCTCTTTGCCTTTCTGCTCCTCATATATTGGCCACAGCTACAGCTAGTTTGAATAGTGGTAGCTCCTTGCCATGAAGAGGGGTTTATCCTTTCCCGATCCGATGGTGAAGCTGCTGCGCTTCTCTTCCTATGGTTTAGTGGCATTGGAACTGCTTTCCCTCTGCCTTCACGCTCCTTGTCAGTAATAGTTTTCACTGCTTGTCGTCCTCTTTCTTTGCCATTGTCATGGAATGTCTATCCTTGCTCTTACAGATCTGTGAAGAAGCGAAGCTCAAAAAGTTCCCATACTCTAAAGATGGGGTCTCAGTTTCCCACCTCCTTTTTGCTGATGATCTTATGATATTTCCCAATCCGGACATCCACTCAGTCCAAAACCGTACTCTGGCCTTCCGGTAAACTTGAAAGCAGCGTATTCTGCTCTGCTATTTCTTCCGCTCTAAAGGCCGCTATCCTCTCCATTCTCGGTATGCATGAGGAGCAACCCCCTGCGCCGCCATACGAAGACTGCAATCCTCTCCTCCTTATGGCCGTAACAACCACAGCGATAACACACAAGGCCCCTCGTATTCTCTTTCGAAATCGAAATTGTTCCAGCCCTCAAATCTACCTCAATGCAAAGACGTGCATACCGTCCTCCATCCGCCATCACAGTCGTTCTATCGACTTTGATGACTTTACCTATCCTCTCTCCAACCGGAAGGGCGCATCAAGCTCGGAATCGTGGGTGAATGTCTTCTTTTTGGGGTCCTCAACGGAGGGCACGGGTACGTCCGTAAATCAACCAGTGGCAGGGCCTGTGCCTCCCGCTAATCCAGTCGCTGCCCCGGGGGGAAGTGGAAATGCTCCATTTCCTGGCGAGTCGTCTTCTGCCTTTCTTCTAGTAAGGGAGGACGGTCTCGCCTTTCGGTCAAGCCTTCCTACTTAGAATGAATCAATCGCTTCTTTCTTTTATCGCATTGACCGTAACAAGGTTTCAAATGAGCATCAGCCATCAGTAAGAACAGAAAAGTTTGAGCAGGATAGCGGTTAATAAACCTCGTCTCTTTTCTTTCGGGTGGGTGCTGGGAAGGGAAGAGTTTGTATAGTCTCAGCATGGATTTCTTTTTTCGTCCATCTTCCTCAATAGGAGTCCTCCAGAGCAAGAGAAAGACAACTGAGCGTAATGGAATAGGAAATCAAATAGAACATTAACCCTCAGTCATGTCGATCGACAGTTGATAAATCCTATATCCTTTCTCTTTCTATTGGAAATGTTTTGTTTCTTCAATTCAAAATGAAATAAATAGATGGACTAAAGGTGAGATGGTATGGGGATGGGGAAGAAAATAAGGAAAGAGCCTTTTTTGTTTTTTCGCTCTTCACTATTTTTTTTTTTTTTTTATTGAGTGAGCTGTAAAACCAAGTTCATGTACATCAAAGGTATCAAAGTGTTTGTTTAGTCACATCCTTATCTTACTTATTGAAAGCCGCGTTTCATAAATTGAATTGAAAAACCTGCAATGCAAGCCCGCCCTTGTGGTCTTCATTTCTTGAATCCGGATTGCTCTGTCCAAGCCAGCTTTTGGCTTTCTTGCTCGATTCATGTGCTGAGTCTGACGTTGATCTGATCCATCCTTAGTTTCAGTTTAGGTTTTTTGTCCTCATTCTGCTATAAGAATTGAAGAAGCCGATCTTCGTCATAGACTGGATTGGAAGAAGATGTTCGTTCTTTTCGAACTTGCTTCCTTTTACTCTTCAGGTCTCCCTCCCTAGAGTCAGAGAGAATCTACTATTGATTTTCTTTGACTCCAGCTCGATTCTGCCCCCTTCTCTTTCTTGAATTCACTATTCCCACCTTGGTGGCTTTCATCTTCTATTCATACTAACCACTATTGGAGCGAGGGGATAGTGACCAGTGACGAGTTACCATAGGGCTTTGGTAACCAGAGGAGTAGTTGCCTAGTAGCCAGCCTCGTTTTACCCACAGCCAAGTGAATTGCTTCAGTGTGTGGGTTGAGAGCCGTATCCATTTTGAATGTTACCTGTTTAGCCTGATCATGCAACTCTTCCTGGATGATTCCTCGCAGCTTTCTGACGAAATCATCCCAGTTGAGCAGAATCGGCTCGGACCGCGAGTCATGTGGCCTGCTCTCTCGCTGGGCAAAAAAGGAGGCCTGTTCATGAATCTCGTCCCTGTTATCAGGAAGTGCCTGTACGGAGTCAGCACCATGGTTTTGAATCTCTTCAGTTTGTGGGAGATCCTCCACCATCTTTCTTCCTTTCTTTGGCGCCATTGCAATCAATCAACAATTTCACACCTTCGTGTCCCGCCAGGCGTGCCAGGTTTTGAAAAATCAAAAGATGTGAGGAAATTGTTTCAAAAAAAACCTAGGTTCCGATCCCTGGCACTATGTGTAAGCGGATGGTGTGAAGACTACAAACTATGACTACTCCTCAGTGGAATGAAAGAAAACTACTGATTTGATTCATCTAAGAATCAAACTAAAAAAAAGACAAAGTAAATGATACATTCTGGTTCAATGTTATGAGAGGCGAACTCAATAAAGAGTTGTCTTGCAATATTGATAGATTCAGACAAGGAAAAAGCCAAGTAAAAGCTCCGGGTAGTGTCTCAAAGAAACTTGTCTCCTTCTATTCTAATAGGCTGATGGATAACCGCCCCCTATTTGAACCTTGGATCTGCTTCTCTTTGGTAACCGCCGGATAACTGATTCTCTGAGGAATTATCCGCTGTACGTGACTCCACGGTAACCTGCGGGTAACCACCATACCTCTGACTCCGCGAAGAGTCATCTGCTGCATACCTGAAATATCTCCTTCAAGATATTACCTTTGGAGCCTATAGGAAGGAGCACCCTCCGGTCTCTCCTGGAGCTTCTTTATGGCTCCACAATTGAGTCTCGGTATTCAGCTGACGTGGCGGCTCTAACATGAATCATGGGCCAATCCAATATCCATATACGTGGATGGGATATGATTGGTGTAAACAGAAAGATTCAGAATCGCGTTCCCGCGGAATCTATTTCTGCCCAACCTACGGCAGAGAAGAATCCTATCATTTCTGCTACTCCGCTCAAGCCAACCTCTTCCTTCCCTTGGATTATTATCCAAAGAGGGGGGGGCCCCGGACATAGTAGAAAAAGGGCTATAGGCCGCTACCTGACTTCCCGACCAAGTGACTGATCTTAGTCTGGTTCGGTTGACTTGTGCGGTGGATTGCTTTGAGCTTGAAGATGGATAGCACTTGTTGACTCCGCTGTTCTTGCTTGAGTTTAAGGAGATATTCTCATATATATAATAGGCATTGATGCCCAGTTAGGAAAGTAAATAACTCTTTCTTTATCACCGAAAGGAGCTCAAATTCCACTTTCGAATGACAAAAGAGGGTCTTTATGGCCGGATTTCCCTCGAGAAGCTGACGCCAGAACTGCTGTAGCTAACCTAGGAGTTCTTTTGTTAGGGGTCCAGGGGAGCTTTAGGGGTATTGCGAGACCGCAAGGGTCAATGGATCACAAGTTTTTCCAGACATATACCTCACACTACTAGTGTACAAGCTTAACTTACAGCTTTCAGAAGAGCTGGGCTTCAATTGGCGCTAGAAAAAAAGATGAAGAATTTAGAGATCAATGTGGACTCTCTAATAGTGTTTACACTCATGCAATCATATAAGCACTAAAGATATGAAACTCTTATAAATGATGACAGGTGTCTTCTACAAGAACTCCCCGAGGTGAGGCTGGTCCATGCATTCCGGGAGAGTCAGATAGTAGTAGAGTCTCGCCCAAGAAGCGGGGTTTCGTATGGGATGGAAGAAGATTTTCGTATCGATTGCTGCTTTCTTAGTGCCCCAAGAATCTTCTGTTGTCATGCCTGTTTCGCCTGTCGATTTGATCCTATCTTCAATGGCAGTGAGTGAGCGTATAGGGCATTTTTTCGCAACAGGGTCAGTGGTCAACTCTATCTCATTCTCTCTCTGAGTATCTTCATACCAACATACCCGCCAAAACAAACCAACAAATTATCAACCCCTCTCACAGTCATCAATCCTGCAACACTCAAGCATTCAGATAAAAACAAACACTGACCGTCCAAGCATCAAAAGAGTAGCCTGGGGATTGGTCCCTGGTGATACAGTGAATATCGAACCATCCACAACTCGGAGATCATCAATCCCGGAAATTGTGATCAACTACCTTGCCCACAAGGCATCAACCATGGTAGTTCCATCTAGTACTCACTGTGTGACGGCAAAACTCTCCCATCAGCCAATCATTAACGGGCAATGCAGGCCCCACGTATCTGAAATCTCGGCCCCCAAAACATTCCCGGAATTGTGAATCATCAATGGCTTGAGTTGCTCTACCCAAACTTTTTTGCCTAGTTGGGCTGAATGCGTCCCCGGGACGCCCCACCCCCTGCTGCGCTTGTCTTTGCTTGTCTTTTCACCTTTGTGATTTCTTTTCAGTTTTTTATTTTTATTGTCTTTTATATTCACCTTTATGATCACAGGGTGGTGTTTTAGTAGGTCTTCTCTGATTACGTTCGGACGTGACAGGGAAGCCGGGAGGTCCAGGGACATAGGCGACCGATCCCTAACGGCCGACAGCCAATAAAAGACAGAAGAGAGAGAACACAGCCAATAAAAGACAGATTCAGTTTTCTGAGTTTGAACAAACAAAGAAAAAAGAAAGTCCCGAAGAGCAGAACGTCCAACTCCCCCAAACACAAGGGAGCGGGCACTGCTCTGTCGTAACAACGAAACAAAACTCCATACCGGAAGATCATTACCTTTTTCCTAGAACGAAAAATAGACATTGGTACAACAGGAAGCTCGAGAACCCTAGAGCGACACATCGTAATTCACGCTAACCTCAGCCTACCATCGGAGATACTTTAGCCACATCTTCACCCATAGTTGAAGAATGAGGCGATCAAGAAATTCCTCCCTGGATCAAATGTCCGAAGACCCTATCTTTCCTTTTCATTACAAACAAAGCGAATTAGTAATCTAATACCCTACCCCGAGCGCAATGAGGTGAGGTCAAAGCGGCATGTAAATATCGGAAAAATGATATCCCGACGAGCAGGATTAGCTTGACGGCGGGCCGCGGGGATACTTAGAAGTGCTCTTCGTTGACTCTTTGCTTCTGACACTAAGGATTGCTTTTCATTTGGGGGGATGAGACCCCTCTAGACCTATCTCAGCACGTTGTTCACATTGCTTTGTCAAGGAGGCCGAGCCGAGATCGATGTCGGATGATATAAGCGATGGAAGAAGGAAGAGGACGATTGCACCGGTTGAGGAGAAGCGTCAGTAGTCAAGTCGAGGGAATGGACCGCCCAAAGCCTATAACGGGAGGCTTCATCGACTCCCCGAAGGTGCTTATTCGCCTGTCAGCATGGAATAGACTCAATTCCGATCGTGCAGCTAACCACTGCAAGTGACGGGGGGTGGCGCCCTAACGGATCTTAAGCGGTCTGATAAGACAGATGTGAATTCTGGTTGAACCGCATGAAGCGAGGCAACAATTTGAGTATAATAAAGTAGTTGTTGGGAAGAAAGAGATCGGACGGTTTCTTTGGTTGGGTACAAAGGTTCAACTCCTTTTTGATCAATAGGTGTCGGGTCGCTTAGGTGACTTCGCGCCAGGTGTTGAAGCTTGACGAGGCCAGAATTGGAAAGCGCGCGTGTCAGCGCGGTTGGCAGTTTTGTTTGCGCAATGCCAAGAAGTCTACTGGCAGCTTCGATCCACTGCGAGGTAACATGCTTCAAACAGGGGCGAGCTATTTACCCTAGCTGGGATCCCTCCTTATACTGCTTGCTGTTCGTTCCAAAGCTTTAGAAGAAGGTTACGACCTGGTCGGTGTTTATCAATAGACCGATCCATCCGACCTTTGGTGGCCCGGTGTCAGAGCGCTCTCCCTATCATTACTACAAAGCGCGAATAAACAAGAAAAGCAATTCTCTTTTTCATTTATAAAGAATGAGGAGAGGCATGAGGATTCGGTTTTTCCAAAGTTGGAGGAGGTTAGCTGAGAGGACCCCTCTCTTCTATTCATAAAGGGAATAAGGCCAATCAATCGAAAGGATTGACCTTGAATCCGCAAACAAAGTGGAATGATGGAAAGACCACCATTCCTCGGTTGAGTGTACTTAAAAGATCGAGGAGAATGTGACTCAAACTAAAAAAAAAAGAAAAGCAAGTTTTGACCATTTTAGCCTGATTCTCCCGACCAGGGTCCAGGCTTAACCTAGCGCTCTTCCTATAATCATGCTAATGGGTTCTTTTTGATAAAGCTGCGGATGAGAGATCGGTCCCTGGAAGATGTCGTACTCTTCCCGCCCACAAATGACTGTATGGAATGAGTTCCTCTCTTTCTTGCCAAGAAAGACACATGAATCGATTTCTGGTAATTCCATATGCCTTCCCTTCGATCGGTGAACAAGATCTAAGAAAGATCAGTGGAATCTGCTTCTGGTATTGGAATTTTTGAAAACATTGGCTCTCATCTCTGTCTTTTCAAAAAAATGGATGTTTTCTTCCGGTCTCTGGTCTCCGGTCTTTCCATCCGTCCACAGCTATTTGATTGTGAATCCTGCCTTCGCCCTTTTGTTAGCAGCTCTTCGATCCACCCAGGAAAGGAAAAGGGGGGTATCAGAGGCCATGTTTTCTAATCCAAAAGGTCACTTTCATGGCTTAATGGGTAAAAAAAAAGTAGGACCTTTCAAACGTTTTTTGGGCTTGATTTTGAAGCGTAGTTTTCCACTCTATTTGAAACTATATATCTAAAAAGGAGTGGAGCTGGATAAGATCCCTCCGCTACTACGTTTTCTTGTTTTAAATTCCAGGTCTGGTTTGAATTGGGATTTGCTTTTTGCTTACCCACTACGTTTTTTTCTTTTTAGTTTTTCTACCGCCCGGTCGAGCTGTCTGAGGTCGATGGTGCATCCGGTAAGCTCTTTCGGTATTCATCTCAAGAGCCTGGTCAGATGCTTCAATCCTTCATGAATCTTCCGTCTCAATATCTTGACCAAAGCAATTAGAAATAGATAATAAAAAAAAAGGTCTGACTTTTGGAAGAATGGTATCGATTGGTATTTGATACATTGCGGTCGGTCACGTTGGTGAATTAGGTTCAGGTACGGAAAGAGAGGGATTCGAACCCTCGGTAAACAAAAGCCTACATAGCAGTTCCAATGCTACGCCTTAAACCACTCGGCCATCTCTCCTACATAATCTGATTCTTATGACCCAGAAACCGCGAGTGAATAGCGAGTCATTAAGATTCTTGCAGTAAAGGTACGACCAACCCATTAGAAAGATCACACTTTTCGTCAAAGAAAGATCTTCCGGCTCGAGAGATCAAAAAACACATTTCGGTTTCAAAAAAAAAAAAAAAGAATCTAGTTTGTAAACACCATCTTATGAAATTGATATCGGATTTCACCGGAATGAAGAAACTACTCCCTTCATGGTGACATAGTCATTACAGAAGGAAAGGGATCTATTTCTTAATATAGGTAGTCACCCTTGTTCTATATACACTATAGGTGGTTTCTACCGCCCGAGAATCCGGTTCGCTTATTGCCTTCTTCTTTTCCTCTCCTCTGGAGCCCGAGCTGATCCGAAGTATCCTATACTATACTAATAGGATAGGATTTTGACTAACTGTAATGGTTATAGTGTCAAGGTAGTTCAAGATTCTTTGTTTGGGGGCCGACTTTTCGATCCGTATTGTCAGGTGATAAAGGACTCCCCCCCTCTTGTTCTTCTTATTCCGTATCCGAATCTCTTGTCAACCTAAAGGGGATGGGAACTTCGACTATGAGGAGTTGCCGGCTTAACCGACGTTGGATCCCCCCTACAGATTTTTGAAAAGAGATCCGGCACACAAGAGAGACGGATTGCTATCTTCCGATCCGCCAAGAATCTCGTATTTACTGTAATAAAATTAGACTAGTTGGTTGGTACAGGACTCGCGCTAGACAGGTTGCTATTTTGTCCTACTTTGGGTTATGGGCGAGTCCGCGCGATTTTCACCATTGGCCAGTCCTCGATTTCTTGACTTGAGTCACGACTGAGCAAATTTATTGATCTTTGTGGTCGCGAACGATCTTTTCCAAGGAAGACTCTCTTTTTTTTTATAGAGGCTATTTTCATAAGGATGTGGGAAGTCGGGGGAAAGGCCACCACACGGAGAATAAGCTCAAATTTTCGCCTAAGCATGGCAGCTCAGTTGTGCCTCTATTTTAGCCTTCGAGCTGAACACTTCATCGAGCGGCGAAAGGGCCGGCCATTGCAGTTACGCAGGCCTTCGAGGAAGGTCTTAGTTTTGCTGCTTGTTGTCGCAGCGCCCGGCCCGGCTCTCTTCTTTAGGGATTCTCGCCTGCAGATTTTGAAAAATCTCCCAGGCACGAGACTTGCTCTTCCATTTCGGTCAGAAAGGCGCAAATAGCCGTAAAGGCGACGAGAGAGACCGCCTTGCCCGATCATTCTATTTCCTCGTGCGTCTTCTTATTCTTATGAAAAGATATTCTTTTTTTTCGACCTTTCTAAATCAATAGCTTTCCTCAGTAGATCCGAATCTGGCTATTTGTCTTCGTGGGAAGGTTTCACGCAATTCAATCCATGCATGCTTTTTTCACTATCAAAAGACGATTTTTGATTGTATTGTCAAAGTCTCTTTTTCGAGAACTTTGAAAAAAGTCACGATATTTTGTGCTTTGGTGCCATACTGATGCTCTATTCCAAGCGCTTGACTTTGATGCCCTCCAAAAACTTGGTATTAGCTTTCAAGAAGTCTCTTTCTTTTTTCAAGCGGCTTGACACAGTAGTTCTTTTTCCTCTTTCAGGTCTGCCCCTTCTTTCTATCCTTAATCAGATCAGAGTGTCATCCATAACTTACTTATTTGTCATGCTTCTTGTTGAAAGAGTAGGAGGTCTAAGGCCAAAAAAGACTAGTGTGACATAATCTGCCAGTTCTCATTCATTGGAGAATAGTATGTCGAATCGGATGGATGGGCTTACTTAATATAACATATAGCTACATCGCGCTCGAAAGTTAGAAAATCACTTTTGATTTGCTTGACATTTAGGAGATTCATGCCTCAAAGTAGCAATTAGCCGACAACTGAGGAGAAGTTTGATTGACCACAAAAAGTATGTGAAATGAGAGGCTGCATTGATATCTTTCTCCCTTTGTTATATTATCAGTGCCATCTTTATATATTCCATGCACTTCATTTGATTTGAGCCTTTTTCGCCACGAAATTCTGAGGGTAGACGAAGTGAAGCTCGAGTGATCAGTAAAGGTTGAGTTCAAATCATCTCGACCTATGAAAGAGTCAAGCCCTTTGCAGGTGATTGGAGCCCGACAAGCAATCTGTCGTGGTAAGGTAACATGCATTACAAGCTCACAATTAGGGCTTTCCAAACGAGCCTTTTATCGATCGTATCGTCTCCGGATTCATTATCATTATAAGACCTCAACGTTCTGGGCTTTTAGAAGGTTTTGGAGTTCTGGGGTGGGGGCCCTCCTTCTGGTTGTTGAAGGCCTTTTGCTGCTGGTCTAGCTAGCCCATCCCGGTTTCAGAAAGATGCCATCCTTTCTAACTTCGATCGCCTCGGGATAGTGAACATTTCACGAGAGTGGAAGAGCTTCTTTCACACGAAAAAAATCCGACAAGATATGAAACAGATCACCTCACTGCACTCGCCCCCACCCATTCTTTTATTGGTGAAGCGGCGAGACTATTCCGTCCATGAAATCAAACTACTTTGTTTTAGATCAAGACTGGACATGCATGCTCAATTTCAACGAATAAGCTCTGAACATGGTGTCTCACGCCATCACTCACTTTCCTTCATAATTGAAAAAAAAAAAGAGTCAGCCTCAAAGCAATTCTTCGGATTGCCTTCATAGGTACACTCAATTCTCTATACCAACCCACTGCCCATGCCCTTAGGACGCATGGTCTTAACCACCCACCACCCTCAATCACGAAAACTAGAAGAAATCTAGAATTATCATTAGATAGCAAAAAATGAACGATAACAAGCTTCATTTGGACTGTACTGGGAATCTGATTATCCTGTCTTTTTGGCAGACTGAGTTGCTATTACGAGACTGATTTTTTTTAGTTGAATTCCAATTATAAGTCTATTCGTATGAGCCCACTTATGATCCATCCCATGATGAACCCATCTATGAGAAGGGCTGAACTGTGCTATTGATGAACCGTACTCTGAACCAACGGACATCATGGAATGGATTCAAGGCATGAAGTAGCGGTTGATAGTGAAAAGTGACCTACCTTCTGACCTAGCGCTTTCAGCACAAGCTAGTCAATCAGTGAGGCCACCATGCCCAAAACTGAAGCCCTCAACCTACGATTGATGAACCGTGCGTGATAGAATCTATGAGGAATCCATTACTGAACCGTAGGATTCAACGAAGAAGAGATTCACCCAGCGATTGATTGACCGTGGGATGAAACCCGCGATGGAGTTGCTCCCATCCCTAAACAAAGCACCAGTCAGCCTTTGCTCCTCTAGATTGACATTTCGAAATGACAAAGTTTAGAAAGAAAGACCGTCCATGTCTATGAACATCAAGGAGCGCTACCGTGCCCTTATGACGCATGGCCTATCTTATGAGATAGAAACCCGAACCTTCACTCCGATCGCCCTCACTGCCCTTGGTCTCATTAAAGACGTTCCTTCGTGTCCGCCCTTCTATTTTGTTTGGCATCCTCCCTTCAATCACTTGATGCCCACTATCAATGAGTGATGAAGAACCTCGTGAGAGGAAGGGATATGATTCACTAGTCACTAGTATCTAACGGACGGAACGGCTAAGCCCAGCAAATGAACCCTCTCCTAACTCATTCAAACTAGCTGAACTTTCCTCACCCTCTCTCTTTCAGGCTAAGACCTGACTGACCGGACATGCCCTATCTTTTTCTAACTCAGGCTAAAGTCCTTCTAAGGCTCTTTCTCGTCCTTTATCAAACTTCCTCACATTCGTCTTTTCATTCGTTATATAGCGATAATCGCCCATTCATCCGTTAGTGATTTCTTGCTTGCATTATATCTTGATTTTGATTTCCAAGCTTGGGCTTGTCATGTCTCATGCTATGAATAGCTTGTGCTTTGGTTCATCTCACTGCTTACTTACTTGACCAGGCCTTGCTTTTGCTCGAATTTCTTTAGGGAAAGATGCCGACACCTCGAACCATCAAAAGTCGAGCCACCAATCTGAGTGCCTACAAAATGTTCTAAGCTAAACCCGTTATACGAATCAACTCCAGCCTCCAAAAACCCATATCTCTAACCGATGATTGCCAGTTCCTAAGCTCTGGCCTAAACACAACTGCCTTCTCAACCCACTCGTACGACTCGTTCAAAACTCTCAGGTCTCAATTGACACCCGATTTCGGATAGAATTCCTGGTCTGCTGTCAAAGCCGGCATTGATGGCACTGCTGCCACCAAGAATGCGTCCTCTGGCGTTGGGAACCCCGTCCTCGGCGGTGAAGGCTTGGGCAGGGGAATCAAATGTATCAACTTCAGTGAGTGTGGCCAAGAATCCTTCTTGAGTAATCAAATTGGGATTGCCATAGGGAATGCCACCTCGTTCAAGCGCAAAAACTCGATAGGACTGTGACAAGGTGGCGGCCAACGGACAACCGGCAGTTCCACCTCCTACAATTAGATAGTCATAGTCATCCGGAAGTTTGCGACGTTGAACACAAAATGGATCTGGTGTAGAAATTCAAAAACAATTCTTAGCTTCTATTTTTTGACCAAGAAAAACTGAAACTTACTTTCTTAGCTAACAAACGTCGTGAGTCAGATAGAAGTGAATCTAGCAAGCAGGCTTTTTCGCGTATGACTACTTCTTCCTCCCCTGTGAGTCTTCCTGTTCTGTTGAGGAAGATTCCCTTTTCCTCTTCGGGAAAAGTTCAATTTCGTAGTCCAAGTTTCTTGGGAAAACAGTTCGAGGGGAGATCCCTTTCTGATTTCGGAGCTTCTAGTATTGAAGAAATTCATCCTCTGTTTCTTATTCACTCTTGATTAGGGGTTACTAGTTTTTATAGTGTTCAAAGACATTCTATTCTTTATTACGATCGCCGGAGAAAGGTCTTCAACAGATCACCTCTGCGCGGGCCGGGGATTCCATTAAGGAAGATGAAGAGCATTTCGATTCCTACATATTATTCCCCTACCCCTCCACCACAGCCTTTAGGAGAGATGAAGGCGGGGACAGGATTCGAACCTGCAGTCTTCAGGGGAAGGGCTTGATGAACGTTACAGAATGAATGGTCAATGATCAATCACCTTGCCTTCCGGAGGCAAAAGAGTCAATAAGGTAGAGCTCTGCACTAATCTATATTCTTTCGCTACCAAAGCAAAGGAGTTCTATTCCTTCTTGCGTCCAATCTAAAGGATAATTGAAACCTAACTCGCACTGCATGAAAGGACATAGCCTAATAGGTCAATCACTTCCTTGCCTTAGGGCACGATGTCAGTTCCTTCTTTCCATTCTTCCTATTCAAGATATCAAATGGATAGTTCCTTTGCTATCTATGGATGATACGATGCACAGTGCCACATCTCCTTCTTCACTTCAGGAAGAGCTGATTCTCAAAGCCCTTTGTTTGACCCCTTTTTCAAGCCCTTCTTCCTTAGGAAGTTTCCTTTGCTTTGAATCGGAATCTAAAGTACCCTAAGGCACTAAGACGAATTCCGTCTATTGGCCCTATACTATAGGTTTGAGAGACAAGGAAATGGGGCATTCTCCCTCCACCCGCGCACTCCTCAATGCTACGTCCACTCTATCGCGCTGACGAAACTCCATCCACTAGCTGCCTTACCGCTTCCGGCATTCCTGCTTCCAACCAGCCTCAGCGTGATAGCTGCCCCCAGAGCAAGCAACCTGGATAGAAAGATCACTAAGGAAGATAAGGCATAGGGCCCTTACTCAATGTCAATGCCCGGATGAACATGCATTCTTTTATCTACTCTACAGTAAACGGTAGACTGAAAACCAACCAAATCGGAAGCGGAATCATCCACTTCGGAGTAGTGGCAAGCATCAGAAAGAGCCAGCTTTAGACATAGGGTATGAGAATCAACATCGTACCCGCCGGCCCTAACTTCCCCACCTACTGGTCAGACATCGCATTCTGACAAGGAATAGAGATTGGTGACCACTGGGGTTTTAGCAACTGACTAAGAGAAGGGGCTTGGTCTATAACCAGACTATGAAGCCGCAGCTTCTGAAGCTAAATCAGAAGCCGTTTCAGGCGCATCAAATTAAGAAGAAGAATTTGCTGTTTCATCCGCCGAATCCGAATCTTAAGCAACTAGTCCTAGGGAATAAGGGAAAGAAGCCTCCTCCTCCTCAGTAGCATTTCCCGGAGCCGCTTGTCTCGAAGCAGCTTTTCCATAAGTAGAGTCAGAACCTGACGAGGAGAAGGTTCCCGTAGAAGATGATGCCACTGGAGAGTGAACCGAAACATACATCTAAGTATCTGCCGAATCGTTCTACTACTACCGATACCGAAACGATCGATACCGAGTCTACAGAGCGAACCGTACCGAGCCTGCCACTTCCTAATCCCAAAAGGAAGGAGACGACTTGCTCGGCATTCAAACGCGAAAAGCAACTCAATTGAATCCAGTTTAGCTACTAGCTACTTGTTCAAGAATTTTTTGACACCTTTTTCAAAGAAAAGGAGTCCTGGGACCCCCTAGGAGAAGGGTTGGAATTTCACCTACCTCACAAGCAATCTTTGATCGAGTCTTCCATCTGGGCCGGGGGCCTTCTGGCTCGTCAAGTTCGGAAAGTCTATTATCCGACGGCGCGGTTAGAAAAGAGTGGGATACCATCAAAGTATACGGTTCAGCTGGAAACTAGTGACCCTTCCAACTTGTCCTCGATAGAGGCGTCGTCAAGAAGTAATGCCCGAGAACGGTGGAATACTTTGAATTCATTTCAAAATGATGAAAATCAATAAGGATGGATTCTCTTTTCGTAAATACGGAAAAAGAAGTGGTTTCGTAAAGCAATAAGCACTCCGCTCCGGTTTGAAAGCCAGCAAGACAAGAGTAGGCTTCAAAGCAACGAGCGGAGCGCAAAAAGCTCCAACCTAGCCCTAGGTCCGTTCTAGATGAGACAGAGACTTCAAAACTGACTCCACCACATTCAATCAAATCCGCAGACGTCGAACCAACATCTCCCGTTTATCCCGAATCGTAAACGGAACCGCCTTAAGCAACTGGACAAGACACTGTTTCAACCGTCCTAGTTCTAGCTTTTGATTCCGAATTACCAGCGTATGTTTTGGCTTCCTTCCTGGGAGGTAAATTCTTTGCTTCAAAGCCCACCTCCCTTCCCCTTTTCTTTTGCCAAGGAAAGCCTTGCAGGAGATTTTCACAACGGGGTTTTCTTTTTTTTAATAGAGATTTCCTTCCCTAATTCAACTGATGAAACCATTCTTGGTCCCAGCCATACCAGACTCATTCCGTCTACGTCTAATGGGCTTAGCCTAACGGTTCTAGGGCGAATTCCTTCTATTGCTCCTTGATAGGTGATAGAGACTCTTCCCAGTGCCAAGAACTAGGATCAGAAGGACAGTCTCAACCCTTGGGTATGAAAGTGGGCTCTTCCTTGACTACTACGCTCTTTTTCCCGTCTCGAACGTGATTCGTATTTGATGCTCTTATCGGATTGGATGCTTGATTCCTTAGCAGAGCTAATGTAATCTTCACTACCTTAAGCCGGGACATTCTCTTAAGCTTAAAAGAGTCTTTCCTGGGTTGGGATAAGTTGAACTTTTGACTTCTATTTGAACTACTCCGAATTCTTTTCACTCTTTATGGCAGCAGCTAGTTTAGTGGCATCTATCTTTCAACCTTTTTTTCTGTTGAAACTCACTCTTTTTCTTCATCCTCGACAAACCAAAGCTCCCTTTGACTAAAAGATGTGACAATGAACACTAAGCCAATATGAAAGTAGTAGCCTAAAAGCAGCTTTCCCTGCTAAACTCTTCTCGGAGATTGCTTGACTTAAACTAAACAATCGAGAAAGTATCTTCCCACGGGGCATTGAATGATAACATGACCGCTGCCAAAGAGTCTTCTGTCTCAGAACCGCTTTCTTTCGCTCCGGAGGTAGGCGAAGGCTTCTCTTCTCCTATCCTAGGCTACCAGGATGTGAGTCGTGCGAAAGAGGCTTGTAGCGAAATCAGGTGTGGTCGATTAATGAATCGAAGAGCTAAGATTCGCTAAGGCTAATGAAAAATGAGCTAAGGAATAGCTAAGCTATGGACATTTGTCAATGGCTGCTTACGTCTCCGAAGCAGCTGATGCTTTCTCCCAATCGTCTCCTAGTGGAAAAAGAGGCTCATTCTCTAGATATAGAAGTGGTAGAGCTCTCATAAAGACCTTGCCTAGCTCTACTTTCTTTCTAATACCAGGAAACAACTAGGAAGCCTTTCGCTTGTCCCTTCGCACGTGAATCTTTATATCCCGGCTATAGAGCATTGATTCTTTCCCCGGTCTTCCTTCCCTCGCTAAATTGAATCCCGTAAGTCACTTCGTTCTCCAGTCCATATTTCTTTTCCTTCTAGGCTTCTAGTAGCCCTTATTCCTTCCACCAAGAGAAGTGCGAATCCACCAACCCCAGTAGCATTAGCATAAAGAGGCTCCTGATAAATCAAGCATATTCTCAAGGGCTGTTTACGACTGACCCACATGCCAAAAGGAGTATGTCACCAAGTTATGAGTATGCGAACTTACCCATGGTAGAAAGTGATATCAGGTTAGAGTAGGGCAAGGATGGGAAAACCTAAAATGGTATCTTCCTATGGAACCTTATAGCAAGACCCTATGCTGTTACATATCCTTTAAGAAAGCTTCAAAAAGCGGGTTGTCAAACAGGTGTGGTCAATCCCCCACTCCACTTAACATATTCTCCTTTTAATGAGCAAACAGGAGTCTTTTCCTTAACTTCATTTCTTTTTAGCCAGCTTTCACTTTGAAGCTTAAGCCAGCAGCATCATCAGTTGAGTAATGGTAAACCCTGCCAGGCCAGTGGAAAGAGAAGACTTAGGCATGGGTTAAAGTCAATAAACTTCGTGGTATAAACTGCAGAAGTTTATATAAAAAATGCCATACATATTTTGCAAGTTTCCCTGTCCGAGAATACAATCTATCATCTAGGCCATGAAATTTCAGAGTTTCCACGGGTCTAGGCCTCAATCCTAGAAGTCCAATTTACCCGAGAGCCTGTGTTTGAGATCTACCCCTCTCCCTCAGCTTATGGGTTTGTAGGCTTGAGTGCCAAAAGACTTTCCCTGCCCAATGTTTCTACCCCCCGATAATAGGATAGTTTCCTGCCGGTACTCGCATTCCAACGATCGGCTTTGACTCTCATACGCCGAGGGCTTAGCTGCAGAGTTCCAACCTTAAGACTCTGCCTTCGGACAGGATTCAACTCCGAAAATGACATACGGCTGAGAAGCCAACCAAAAAGGTTTCATTTTAGCAGAGGAACGGGACACTGAAGAGAAAGCCAATGAGTGCCGGGCTCCTACCATACTTGACATATTCCCGCATTGCCTTCCTTAGTTTTTCTCATTTTCCCATGTCCTCCAAACTCCCATGAGCCCCTCGAATCCGAGGATTTCCTCTCATCAGAGCTCAAAATCCAACAAACTCGACCAAATCCGCAGTCCCAACTCCTGAGATTTCCCCCTTCCAGACATCCCAGAACTGCAGAAGTCAAACCCTTAAGATTCTTCCTATTCTGTAAACCAGTCTGAAATCCAAGCTTCCGGGAACACTAAAATCCCCGCTTCACTTAGGAAAAGTGCCAAAACCTTAGATGCCCCCCCCCAAAAAAGCCCCTTATGAAGCCTGACTCAAACCCCGTATTTCCGAGGGCTGCTGCTCTGAGTTCACCACCTAAGCAAGCAGTACCCGGTCCAAACTCAATTTCGAGGATCGGGAGTCAACCTCTTGACATTTTCGGCCCCCTATAACCTGTCGGCCTTTTTACCATGGCCACCCTGCCTGACATCTCTCGTCGCGGTCCTAGTCTGGAAGGTTTGGAACCCTTCGCCTATGGTGTCTTCCATCGATCATTGCCGTCTTGTCTCATTATTGGTAGCGGGAAGGCCTTGCAGCTCACCCTTCTCAAAAAGCATGGAGTCCATATTTTGAGGTCCACGGCTCACTACTCCCGCGTTCTGTAAGTTTCGTGTGCAAAATGGCGTGGGCTTTGGCCGCCACCGCTTGTGTCCAGTTTTCCAACCATGCTTAATGGACGCAGGCAACGACGTCGTTCAAACCCATACCCCGACCCGCCGCTCCTTGTCAGAGCCTCCTTTCCCATCAAAAACCTTGACCAAGATATTAGGTTCAATGATTCAATTCAGGATATGAGTCTTGGGTCCTTTCGAAGGTGGAAATGCTAGTACCTCAAAACCTGAAACCCGGCCCCCCTTTTCAGTAGATGAGATTAGGATGAAAGGACTTGCTTTCATTAACATTCAGTGAAGGTGCATAGCTTCTTTGAATGTCCCGCTGATTGACTACTACATCTAGGGACGGGACTGATCCCGAAAGAGAGGTCTTTCTTTCTGGTTATGAAATCGCTTAGGTTGAAAAGTCGATGATGCCATAAGTAAGACGGGCGGGTGAGGCGAGAATCCTTCACTGCACTCACTGGAGAGAAGGGATCATCTCCAATCTAGTTGTCAGGTCTTGTCCCCTTATTAGTAGCCGAAGTGTAAGCCGGGTAATTTTGGATCAAACTTTGAACATGTGCATCGGAATACTCGAACATGTTGAATAAGCCTTAGTCGACCCCCGGAGGACAACAATTTGCTTTTCCAACCTGAGATTCTCTTTTTCATTTTCTCCAGTAGAGGAAGGCATTGCTCTCTCTTTATTATCTTGGGGGACAAGGGAACATCCAGGTACTTTATAGGAAAACTACCATTTTTGATTCCTCTTCAATGATCTGGAATTTCTGCGAGGAGCTCTGTTCGAGAGGAAGCACTGGCTCTTATCGAAATTGACCTTTTGGCCATTACAATCAGCTTCTGACTTGTTTCCAGAAAGATTTTGAGTTTCTTAAGATTCCGTTTATGGCCATTATATAATCTTCATATTAGAACATCGTTCGCGAAGAGAAGGTGGGAGAGTGCTGGGCACGATCTAAAACCATGGTAAGGTGTTATCATTTGAAATGATACCAACTCCTGTAGGCCCTGGCTTAGCACTTCTTCAGCTAAAATCAACAGGCTAGGTTTGGAACTCTTGTCGCAGCCCTCGAGAAGCTGGAAAGCCCCCATGTGGCACACCATCCACAAGCACTCCAAAGTCTTCATTACATAAACATCCATGTATCAAATTCCGCCATTTATAACAAAAGCCGAAAATCTCTTTTTCATTACCCCCACATTCGATCCAAAAAGATGCTTTTGCCATATCCTGAGTTTGACCCTCCCTCACTCCTATTAAGCCTTTCGGTTTCAATCCCCTAGCCACCTCGTGAGCCAAGCCAAGGAGATCTTCTCTACAATAGTGAGTCCTTTAAAGCCCCTTCTTCAAAATTATTCTAGGGAGAATCCAACTCATTTTTCGAGCTAAAGAGAATTGATTAGAAAAAGTAAAAAAGCTCTCTCCCATAAATAAAAAAAAGTAGGTCGGAATTGGTGAAAATGTGAAGGACTTTCGACTTTCGGAATAAGGGCAATGAAATTTGAATTCAAACTGAGGGCGCCTTCAGCAAAGAAATTGTGAACCGCCCTGACCAGGTCGTCTTCAATAATCTTCCAACAGTCAGAGTCAAAAAGACCTGAGAATCCATCAATTGAAAGGATAGGGGGCAAGGCTCTATTTTCACCGCATCATGGATTTCCTTTCGTTATGGCGTGGAAACCTGGGAGAGATTTTCAGCATCAGTGATCATCGTGGGAATACATCTAAGTAGATGAGGCTTCAGGCGCCACCCCCCCACTCGGAAACCATGAAAAGCAGAGCCCTTTAAAGTGCTCAGCAGCTTTGACCCCCACCTGAAACACATCACTAAGGGTAGAGCCATCATCTTGAAAAACTTCTTTTGAGTTCTTTCTGGATCTTCTAGCTAAAGTGGAAATATGACACAATCTGGTCTCTTTCTATCGCCCTCCTTTAGCCATTTGATACGGGATTTCTGTTTCCAGATCATTTCTGAATGTCGTAGACCTGAAATGAAATTCCGCTTCCTTGATCTTTGAAAAAATCGATCCCACAACATATTGATTCCAAAGTGGGAGGTCCCCCTTAACTGAAGTCGTTTCAATTGAGAAAATAAACGGTATAACGGGCCAGGCCGGTTGTTTCCAAGAGGTAGACACCACCTAAAAAAAAGAGTCGTATTCAAGCAAAAAAAAATCCCCCTGGCCGCGCTTTGTTGGCCAATTTTGATCAAGAGTGAGCAATGATCTGATTTGAGTCAGGGGAGGTGCGTAGCTTGTTCCGTTGTGAGATGGGCAACCATTTGCTGTTTGCGAAAACTCTATCTAGTCTTGACCAGATAGAAAGAGTCCCCTGACGATTATTACACCACGGGAACCTACTTTTCAAAAATCCCACATCCATTCAGCCACAATCGTTCACAGCCTAGCTTAATGAAAGTCCCTCTCCGCTATGCTATGAAGGAGTAGCCCCCCACCCAGTTTCTCTTCCGGTGACAAAACAGCATTCAAATCTCTTTGAAGAAGCTTTTTTGGGGAAGAGCTATTAGAGTCATTTTTTGAAATTCATCCCACGGGTCTCGCCTATAAATAACAGCTTGCGTGAAAAAAAAAAAGGGGGCGTACCTGAGTCTTTCAATCTTTTTTCTTTGCATTGGTAGAAATGAATTGGGCATTGGCTTCAATCATAGACAGGTCAAGGATATCTTCTCTCCAAAAGACCAAGATTGTGCCCTAGTAGTCGCGCTCTTACCCAGGCGCTGCCATTTGTTTGCCTTGTTCGGAGGCTCCGTTTTCAAATCTTTCTCAAAGATAGATGATTGTGGGTCCTGAGAGGAGCTATTCGATTCTTCATCATGATTATTGGAATGAAGAGGCTTTGAGGACCTTCCTTCTAAGGAGAAAGCGCGAACTTGTCTCTGTATGGCAACCACTCAAAAAAGAGGGTGAACCATCGGTTCATTGGATTCCGGGCCGAATGAATCCAGTGCATGATCCGTAGGGGGTCTTGATTATCAACAAAATTTCTGCCAACTAGTTCCTCTTCCTGCTCCGTGAGGCAGAGCTACCGCCGGGCTGCGTTAACCGAAGACGATTTTCCAATAGAAAAAGACTCCGGTTCTTGAAGAACAGGAGCTTGGGGATTGTTATCTGGTTCAAGCTCTTCGCCCCGAGGACCATCTTCAATGGTTTGCATGTAAGCAGCAGCAACATCTGAATCACGAAGGCTAACTTCAGTGATAGCAGCCCTCACTTACTTCAAAGCTTCTGGATTGGTTGGGTTATTAGCATGAAAAAAAAACCGGAGCATTATTTCTTCAGCCACACCAGCATTCACCTCAGCAGGTGCATTTTGAAAAATAGCCGCATTATCAGCAGCAGGCATCGTTTCAGTGGTAGGTTCTGACCGTATTGGTAGCATTGGTTCTTGGAACATAGGCCATTCTCGGTTACGGGTTGACACCAGGTTCCTTATTTGCCACTTTGCATTCGTAACGGGCATGACCTTGTCGTCTGCAATGCGTGCAGAACTTAGGTATTCAAAAAGAAAAACGATTTCTTGCTGGCACAGTAGATCCAATAAAAACACGATTTTGGAGGTTTTCCTTGAGAAGACCGACTTCTACACAAACCCTAGCTACGTTGGGGCGTGAGACAAGCTTCGTAGGACCATCAAGGGTCAGGCCAATTCCGAAAGTAGAGACGATAGAAAACAGGCGCGAAACTCAAAGAAGAATACAATAGGCAGATGGGGTCGCGATACCCAAATAGGCGCATGCATTGGATCACCATTGCGGAGACGGAAATCATGGCTCCAGCAGAAAACCCTAAACATCAATCCCTCAATCAAAAACTTCTCTTTGTTTTTTGGTGCATATTTGATTTGTTCGAGAGCTTGATGAAGACGTGCCTTGGGTCTAACAGAGTGATCGAAAGATCGATCTCCCTTGGTACGCCAGTTCTTGCGAGCGAACTCCCGAACGACAAGTAGAAGAGGGTGGCCTCGGAGGAAACGTCCCACCAAGCAATATCGAGATTGTTCGGGTTTCAAACCTCGGTTTCCTCAAAAAGATATTGCAGACTCGTCGGTCGGTTTTAGGACGACCAGCCACAACCGCCGCGTAGTTCTTCGGAGCGATCTCCATAGGAGCTGCCAACGGGACGCCACCGAAGCGGTAGAATACGAGGGGGAAGGCTTTATCAACCCATGCCCTCGTCGAAATCCGTTCGCCATCCATTTAAGAGTAATCACAAACAGAAAGAAAAGAATCGCAGCAAGCCCTATGTGTCACAAGCAGGCACCACGGGTTGTTTAGTTTTTGGTGGGGTGGAGGACTTTTTGGGATGCATTATAGCACAGGCCGTGACTACGTTTTTCCGTTGGTTGATGCGCACGCTTGTTCTATTTTGAGATATAGTGATCTAACTAAGTGCCTATCAATTAGTCCCAAGAAAGCGGCCGGGGTGTACACTAGACTTTCATTCAAATCTCAATCTTTCACGGAATCGGTATCGAAAAAGCTAGGGATTCGCGCCCCGCGAAAGCCGTAGCCCTTTCATTGCTTAGGAGAACCGGCCTTATTTAGTCAAAGCCTTTTCTTGCTTGATGCTTTCCTATCTCGAGTTATTCCCCGTTATCCACCTATGAGATCGCTTGCACCAGCTTTGGATTCAAAAAATCGGCCATAGAATAGAAGAAAGGAATGGGGACATAGCGAGAGACTCTCGATTCGCTGCTCTACATTTTGAGAAAGTAGAATAAGAAAGGCCGTAGTACCGTACGCCCGCAACAACAAAGAGGCCGATTTGAGAACGTTTGGAGAGGCTCATGGGGCTAGACCCATTGCAGACCACAAACAAAAGCCTTGACTAAGAAAGGTGGCCTCATAAAAGCTTTTCAAAAGACTTGACCCCCGAAGAGCTGACCCAAGCAAGGGCATTTCGGCAGTTGGTCGGTCAAGACCAGTTGGGGACTTTCCCAAAGCTCCTTTTGACCTCAGCTCCGCAACAAACACCGATACAAAGAAGGGGACCAGACTGGGGGAGGATAGGAAGAAAGTCAAGGGATTCATTCACAGATGAGCCCTTGCCTATACCAAAGAGACTTGTTAGATCGATATAGAGACAACGAGGCCAGGGGAAGAGACCCATTCTTGATAAGAGAACGGGAATACGGAATGGACCGAGACGCTCGTTTTGGACCGACAGATAGAGACAAAAGAGCAACTACAGTAGCGACAGATTGATCCTCTCCCCTCTTCTGCTCCTTCGGTGAACTCGGCTATTGCTGAAAGTTCACTTCAATCAGACTGTGAAAGACTTCTCGATTCACTAGCACAGCGCTTCTTCCGCTCTTGCGAGCCTTGAGGAGACTGGCTAGGAAAGAAAGACTCTCATTAGAGGAGGGGCAGATGTGACTCTACTAAAAAAGAATGCCCTTTTTAGCACCTTTATAACATACCTAGACCCAGAAGAGAGCAGAGCCTCGGCTCACGTTTTCACTAAAAGAATCAAGCCATTGCGAGCCTTTTCCTCATGGAAATTGAAGGACCAGACCAACCCAACCAAGAGATCGGATCAGATGAAGGGGAGATAGAACTAATATTGAAAGAACGCGAATCGCTCCTCATGAATAGAATCTTCTACTAAAACAGAATTCACAGCAATCGATGAACTGAGCCTAAGCCCACCTGCTGCTGATGAAAGTCCTCCCACTGAAAGAAGTGGAATAAGTAACCAAAGAACCCAACCAAGCGATTCTCCTTGACCCGAAAAAGAAAGAAAGGAACGAACGGGATTCCATCGCCGAGTCCATTCCATTGTGGGATCAGCGGCTAATGCTAATCGAACTTACATTCTCTGCACTGAGTTCTCTCAGGTTCCAACTCTTGTTTTTCCTTAAGAATATATCAAAGTTCATGACCGCAGATCAATCAATCTTTCGTTCCTTCCCTCTTGTGTGTGAGCTTGACCGGTGCTCTTCACCATGTGTATTTAAGTCAGGGTTACCTGCTTCTGTGGTTTCACCCTTTTTGGTGTAATAGCTTCCAAGTTAGATAGTTGACGAAGTCCCCTCATCAGACAGGCCCGCTTCCTAAGCCTTTTGAAGCGCCAGTAGTTGTAGCTGTGGGTAGGGTATTTCATGCTTGATTGAATCCTCAATTGCCTTTACCCTCTCTCCCTAACTTTCTTCACATTCGTTTTAGGTTTCTTCAACAGTCAGAGAAGGTTATTTATAAATAGAAAGAGTAGGCATGCTATCATTTCGGAAATAATAGGAGTTCAAATAGAACTCCCCCTAGCATTGATTTGTTTGATGGCATTCTAGAGAGTCTCCAGCTGAGGGGAATTCTATTTGTTGTTTATAATAGAGTTGTCGCTAAATAGCAGGTATAATAGATTGAGTCGGCGAATACCTGGTTCTAGTCAAATTGATTAGTCATTTATTACTGCTATTCATCGCTTCGCCCCTTGCTATTCATTCTTGAATCAAGATATATTCAAACCTTTAAGCCTTTTCAAAAGAACATATTGCCTCCTTTCTTATACAGAAGACCATAGTAAAGTGTTCCTTTCATGTACCGAAAAGTGAAAATCTAAGGTCTCTCGAAGTCAGAAAGAAGATAGGGGAGGTAACAACATTCATTTGCAAGAACGAGCGAGATAGAATATGTAGCAAGAGGCGAAATGGGTTCTATATGCATCTGTACTGGAAAGAGAGAGGGATGGGAGTCAGGATGAAAACCTCCGCCCGGGGATGTCGGTATACAATCGAATCCGAAGGAGAAAGAAGAAAAATACGAGGAGTCACGTACGGCCGACGACGCTTCTTCTCCTCGAATTCCAGCCTAGAGTGTGGGACCCCTTCATGGTTTTCGCTTTTCGATTTTCCCCTTTTTTCAAGCCTCTATGACTTCTTTTCTCTCCTCTATGGATTTGAGGCTCAAGCTGAGCAGGAAGGTTCTCACACTCACTCACATGGGTCCGCCTCCGCAGGAACGACCCTCTTTCCCCCGCTCCTACGCGATTCTTTCATGAATCTGATAAGAGAAAGAGTGAATAATTGACTGTCGGAGGAAGGACTCCAGCTCCCGCCAAATGAGATGGAGGGCCTGGTCAGCTTCACTCCTCTCCCTCTGGTCGAGCTGCTTCACTCCTTTCTAGATGGAGACAAGGGGGGCTTCCTAAATAGGTCCGAAAGCGGGCGAGTCCGTTGGCCTTTTATAAGCTATTTTCAATATCCCTTCTCTTTCCCGGGAAATGGTTCTCTTCTTTACTTCCTTAAAGGGGGGGTTAATACATTTCAAAGACCCTTTAGGATGAGCTTGAGTCTGAGAGTGCAAAATATCTTGCGAGGCAAGAAAGTCTTTAGCCAATAGGATGAAGGTCTTCTGAACATGTTTATGCAATCGCCCTTTTTCCTCCACTGAAATACTTAGATGAGGCCATCTTTCCTTCGGATCTTCCTCATCAATAAGCATGGGCTTGCTCAAGTCCTCTTCATAAACATCTTATTCAGAAAAGTAGTCGGAATCACAGCCTTCCGCTAAAGGATCCTGCTTAGGACGCTTTTGACTTGACTGGCCTGAAGGGACTCCTACTTACTAGCTTATCCTTCTATGTATGACAATGAGAAGTCTTGCGCTTGTAGGTTCACTCCTCTGGTTGCCATAGGTTCGGTCTGGGGTATAACAGGGGAGGCCTCTCTTGCCATAGCAGTTGGCTCGGTCCTTGGAGGAGAATCTCTAGCCATTCAAGCTGCTTCAGAAGAGAGAAGGGATGGTGTGTGCTGAGGGGTATCAGTCCTATCTGTGTCCATGGATGAGAGAGTCGAAGTTTGGCCATTAGGGTTTGGCCTTCTTGGTGCTACGGGCGACCTTGTCGTCTTCCTCGGTTGAGCGGCCATGGCGGTGCGTCGACTTCAGGCATCGTAGGCTTTTGTGAACAATTTATTTAATACACTGGTTTACAGATACTGGTCTAATACTGCTTGAATAAAAACAGCGTATATTGAGATTAGTTGCCTTCAGCGGTTAGACTCTTTCTACCCGCGACATTCAATTCACAACAGGCGAAGAAAGATTCGATGCTGGTTGAGCTGACAGGCAAGGTTTCTTTAATCAAGGTCAATGGCCGGTAGCTTTGTTGTGCTTTGGCGGGTAGAAAGATAGAAATAGAAATAGTGTTCGGACACGGAATGCGAGATATTCCCTCGGCCGTCGAAGTGGTGCTTGACATAGGCCTTAGGAAAGAGGCCTTGGTAAGTAGTCTCCTATCAAAGAACTCTCAATCAAGCCTTCAAACAAAGCGGGTCAAACCCCAAAAATATCTACTCCTTCCCCCTTAAGAAAGCCAGTCCAGAAGACCAAGATCTGCACCTTGAAATAGACTGCTTCCTTCCGCAAAAAGTAAGAAATCGTCAGCCGGGGATTGTGCAAAAGAAAAGGATAGCATGGGCTGGGCCAGTAGCCATTCCCGGCCGGAATGATTCTTCCGCCGGTTCAGGAGCCGGAGCCCCTTGCTGCTTCTGCCCGGAGATCTTTCTCCTGGACAAAGCGCATATGTTCAATGACAACAAGGGGATGAATATGAATAAGAGAATCATTCCATAAACACGCGCAATCCCAAACTGGATAACCAGCACTGAAAACCGCTACTTCTCTTCTCTGATTCTGACTTCGATTTCCGTCAGTGTAAGGTAACAAAGAAAATCGTTCCTACTGATAGAATATGATCCGTAGTTCAATAAGAAAGAAGCTAGTTTACGCGCCTCTCCCCCTGAAACCAGTCCTTATTGATAGCTTACCTTTGGTCGAGCTCAATTCCCAGAAAGCCTTCTCCTTCATTCGTCCCTGCGGGCCTCTCCCTTTGTTCGAGCGGAAAAGCTCGTTAAGGCGCGTAGCTGGTCGAAAAGCAGCCTTGAACCGCTGACTCGGAACTATTGAATACCTTACCTGGGGCTCTGAAAAAGAAGGTTCCCGGAGGGGGTTGCGCGATTACACAAAAGAAGAAGTTCCCTGTCATCATTCCCACCTCCGCCCTAACAATATAAGCGAGTGATAAGCGAGTGATGGGACTCACGGGAAAGGGCGTCTCGGATTAGTTCGCCGGCTAAGGAGCGACGTCCTCATTCTTTTGATCTTCCTTGCGGCCTCCATCCTCTGTATAGTTACTCAATTCAGTAATTGAATCAAATCCTTTTCACTCAGCGGTAGAGTAAGGCCATGGTAAGGCCTAAGTCATCGCCTATTTCTTTCTTTGGCCGGTAGGCGTTCCGCTCCTCTCCCTATCGGTCTATTCGCTCCTCTCCCGCGGAAAGAGCTCGTTCGCCAAGTCCGAACTCCCACTTGATCATCTATGACGGCTCTCTTCGATGCTAGCAACCGCGTTTGACCCTTTTCCGCTTCTTTCCATTTCCTTACATTCTAGCTTAAGGAGATACTTGACCTTTACTGAGAGAGGGGCAGCGGTACCGCGCTCTTCCGTGCTCGTAGGTGGACTCCCCTATGCATCCCGACTAAGGTCTCACAAACGTGCACTTCCCTTATGCATCCAGCCGCTTCACTAATGTGAATAGGTGATCAATCAAGAAGGGTGGGTTGGTTATAGACTCTGATGCGCCTTCCTTCTTCGAACCTTTTGGTATGTATTGCCCCCTCACTATAGATAAGATCCACCGGGCGAGAAACTCAACTCAATTCCGCACTGCTGCTGAGTCGTCGGACTGATCCACCAAGGGATTCGTGGAATTTCTGTGGATTGCGTTGGGGAAAATCTACCAAAGCTAGGCAGATAGATAGACTCCTTTCCCGCGACTAAGGGAAAGCAAGAAAAAAAAATCAAATGATTGTTTGTTAATCAGCGCCCCATTTTTGGTATGCAGGTACTCAGAGTCCTCTCACTACCAACCAGCAGACATCATCTGGCTGGGTCTTGCCGGTATCAACAACGAGAAAAAAAAAGAACCAAATGGAAACAGCAACTAACTATGGCTCTTGGCCCAGACAACGTCCTAGGCGTAGGGGAGATCGGAGCAAGAGGGAACGCCTAGACGACGTTTTTCTTCCTGGGCTGCAGTAAGTAGATCGAGAGGTCGTTCCGCTCCTTGTCCCCGAAGATGGGTAATATGTTCTCATACAATTTTGCTCCAATTTGACCTAGCTGGCGAGCGATCCCAGTTCGCGGCAGAGAACAAGACAGCAAGCGAGCGTACCTTTGTTCGCTTCTTCTCCACCAAGCACGGAAGTTTAAGGATAACTGTAGGTCGGTGGCTACCTAAGGAAACTCCGATTCGATCCGCCCCCCGGCTGGGAGGCATCTACCTCATCCCGATCACAAGGAGAGGTTCACCATGATGGGGGGTACTTCTTTTCCCTTCCGGAAAGAATGAAATGCATAGGGGACCATCCTTTTTTTGCGGCATGCTCCTAAGATTGACGGATTCGCAGGGGGCCTATCTGGAGACATACTGAGTTTCGTCGCAAGCCTTTGTCATTGTCAGTCAACTCAGTAGGGCCTTTTGAATTGAATCTGAAGTAGTCTATCAGTGGTGCGAAGCGGCTTTGCCCCTTTTCAGTAGGGGAGCGAAAGGTTAGACCTTAGAAAGTCAGCGAACAGCGGTTCTTCTATGTTATGTAGGGTTTTCCCCCTTGACTCTCCTAACGTCGAGTGACTTCGTCACCTTTGCGTAGCGTAGTAGAATGAAGGCTACGCACCGACGCTCTCTTATCGATTAGCCTAAGCGTCTTCGCTAACTCGCTCGCCTACTATACCCTACTCTCAAATAAATGAGTAGGGTAGGCTCACTCAGCCGCTGACTTCTACTAATGTAGGGCTAAGTAGCGCCTTTTCCTTTTTTAAGAAGCCATTCTTCATATACCTCATCAGTGAAGTAGGCGAACCTATAGGTCCTTAGTAGCGTTGACAAAGAAGAACAGCCGGTTCAAAGACAGCGAATCTTTTGATTATTTATTTTGATTATATATGAAGAATATAGAAAGAGAATCAGATAGATATATATAGGCCAGCTTGACAAGCTACCCTTCCCTGAGGTGCGAAGAGAAAGATCTCTTTGTTATGACTTCCACTTATCGATCCCGGCCCGGAAAAGTGACCGGCCAGGGCCCTCTTGATGAATGAAAGAAAGGGTTGATGAGCCCTAGCCCTGTAAGCCCACACCTGTGTAGAGTAGATCGTTCAACACCTGCGGCACAAACCCATTTTTGACCTATTGGTCCTAGTATCATAGGCGACCGAACGGCCGCCCCCTAATTACTAGACCGACCTGCTATAATAATTCCATAAACACCTAGCGAAGATATGGCAAACAAATAAAGTAGCCCTATGTTCGGATCTGACAATACCATACCATAATCAAAAGGTACAACGGCCCGAGCGACCAGACTTAACATAAATGTAACCACTGGAGCCATTCTAAACAGGGAGAAATTAGCACTACTTGGTGAAATAGGTTCTTTTAGAATCAATTTCGACCCATCTGCTAGAGGTTGTAACAATCCGAACGATCCCACTACATCAGGACCCTTTCGACGTTGCACAAAAGCCATGACTTTACGTTCAGCTAGCACTAAAAAGGCTACTCCTAGTAGAAGTGGTAGAATTATTCCAAGTATTTCAGCTGGAACAGCTATGTACGTTTTCGATTTTCTATTCACTCATGATCTGGCCTGGTCGACCCGATCATGATCTTGAACTCATGATCTGGCCTGGTCGACCCAATCATGATCTTTAAGGATGGGACCTTTTCTCGAAAAACTCCAGATCCCGAGAAGAACAAGCAACGGATTGAGCTAGCGCGAAAACAAGCAAGCAAGAAAACGGATGCGCGCTAACCTAACGCGCATCCGTTTTCTTGCTGGTGCAAGATCGAATCCTATTACGTGACTTCGAATGGAATCTGAGCCCGCCTCACTTGCTTTCTTTACTGCATCAGGGCATCAGCGAAGTCAAGGGATTTCCTTCTAACTAGTGGCTGAGAGTAAGCAAGCTACCTTCATTCTACAGATTTTTTTTTAGTCAATAACATGCTCTGGGTCGGGAATCTTTGCTCTTATCTTTTGCATTTCCGCTGCCTGCGTTCTTCTTCGTGTCCGTCCGTATCGCAAAGCTGGTCGACGCCCGCTGTAATGGTTGAAAATAGGGGGCCACCAAGACCCCCTCCCTGCTTTTTTCGATAAAGCAAACGATTGGTTCCGACAACTTCAGACCAGATTCACCCCTTTGAATTAGCCGATCTTCAAAAATCGATCGGGCGGCGGAGAAAATAATCGCTGAGAGATATATTCTACTCTTTTTTCAGGACGAATGAGTGGCTGTGCAGCATGCTCCGGAGGAGATTGACCCTTCCCCGAGTCAGTCCAGTCAGAAAGGGGAGGGTCCGCTGTCTAGACTGCATTTCGGGAGTTTGAACACCATCTCATTTCAACCAAAAAGACAACCCTTTCAAAGGTATCTCACCTTCCTTATGAGTGGAAATCCAATCCCGTTTTGTCTTTGTTGCATAAAAACCAGCCAGCCGGTAATATAGATTGAGATCTTCTTTATATATTATATATCTTTTTGAAACCCGTTCTTCCGACCATTTTTGAAAAGTGCATAGTTTCTCCTCCAAAAATGACCTCTCCAGTCGGGGAACGCATGAGATATGGACCTAAACCAATTAGGTCCTTGAGCGGATCCCACGTGAGCCCCAAGGCGTTGGTCTCTAACTAGAAAAGTCAATGCTTGAGCTTGAGTCAGACAGAAGTCCTCCCCCCGCTGCGCTGGTATTTTGCCTGATGGTGTTTACCGGGTGGGACCCTCGATCCGGAAGGTATGCCACTATAAGCTACTATCTATAAAATGTCTGCCTCCCTTGAAAGCTCCTGGTGCTGCGACTATCACCGGTCAGTTGCGTTGGATCCACATCGGGATTAGAAGAAACTGCAAAAGCAACTAAGTCAACACCTATTTGCTCTGGATCTACTGGCCCGGACGCTTGAATCTATTCCACCGCAAACAACCGAATATACTACTCTACTGCAGGATCTTCCGCTGCTTCTTTTGTTATTGCTCCCACCTGTCACTACGCCACCTCAGCAGCTGGGACTGGAACTGCTTCCGCATCTGGCGCTCCCCAACCTTTTCTATCTATCTTGAGAAGTAGGGCGAGTGTCTAAAGACCGGGTTCTCTCTGAATCAGATTCTTCACTGGGCTGTTAAGCCATCGAGTCTTCTAGGGTTGATCGACCCGGATTCATCCAAGACTCTAGATCTCGTCAGGAGCCCATTCAATAAGGAAGATGAGAGGAAGGCAGGCTTGAAGGCATACATAGTTGGCTGGTTATTTGTCTTTCCCATCCCTGCTGCTACTGCAGGTGCCCGGAATTCATGGATTCTCTGGTAGAGGGGAGTCGAGGTGGAATTCTTTTTTGGGCTGGCTTCAAAGAAGCCCCCAATTGCAGTAGGAGTAGCTACTTTTTTCATGGCTTTCATTTGAGCTTCAGATCCTTAATCTCATGAAATGGGTATGACTGGTGAAGGTGACCAGCTTTGTTCGGCAACCGCAAGTGAAGGTACTCTGGATTTTTGACAGCGCCACCATTTCACAATATACATTGTCCGGGAAAGCTAGTCTTGGGATTGCTGTTGTATCCTACTGACGCTCTTCTATGAAAGTTGAGGCTTGACTATAACTGGTCTGTCAAAGTCTCCTTGCTACGGCCTTTTTTGAATATCCCTAGCTCGGAGGATTACTCGAATCTTTCGTTTTTGTACTCTACTCGTTCCTTGAAGGCCAAATTCATTCAATTCATTAATAGTAATTGGAGGACGGTTAGTGTCTGTTCTGCATGACTCTGGAACGTTATAGCTAAGGAGCGGATTTCAGGGTCCCTTGACTTGCCAAACGGTTTCCAGTATGCCTATCAAGAAAGTCTTGACACACATGATAGTGGCAGCCAGGTTATCGACGATTCTACAATAGGCGGTCGCTGGAAAACCCGACTTAGCGAATCACTTCCAGGCTGGCATTCAATCTATCTCGTGCCAGTGGCTCTTGTGCGCCTCATTTATGCTGGTGGCATACCGTACCGTATTGTGCTGAACACTCACAAAAGCCGTGGCCTTCCGCTATGTTAGACCCTCCCCTAGAAGTCAAATGGTGGGCCTCTCCGGAACTGGTAATCTCCGTTTGACTTCAAAGGAGCGCAGGTGCGCAGCAAGCATTCTTTCACAAGTTTGACGCAAGTCGTACCTCCGCCTTAGCCCTTATAATCGAAAACTAGGGCGCTATCAAGAAGTTCGTGCCTGCTTATCCCGGCTACAATCACTATCGAACAGCGATCCATCTTCAGAATGGCGCTATTATATCCCTAGGCGTGGGTCTTGACTTCCCCCTATTATGGAAGGGCGAGGTTTGGAAGCCTTCGCCTAAGGCCTTCCATGGTGCTCGGAGTGCCAAGGAAGTAGAGAACTTCGTGTTCGATGTCTAACAGTCTTTCAGAGTGGCTCATATACCGGAAGCGGATAAAGTGAGCATGACTTCCATTTAGATTGTTGGTGATGTCACACTATGGTGGAGAACCAGAGTGGAGGATTCTTCACGCCAACCTATCGCCGATTGGCCAGAGATGAAAAAAGAGCTGAGAAATCTGTTTTTGCCTTGTAATGTTCAATGGCTAGCAAGAGACTTCTGAAAGCGTTCGTTTGAGGCAAACGGGTTCAGTGAGAGAGTATGTGAAGAGCTTCAAATCTCTGATGCTCGAAGTGGGTAGTCTAAGTGAGTCAGAAGTTCAGTGGGAAGAACGATCATGAAGCATCAACATCCAAAGCAAATGTTGACAACAAGGGCAAAGGCAAAGCGCTGGATCCCGGGTTTTTCATTTGCGGCGGTCTCCACAGAGCTAAACAATGCCCGAAGAGAGAGAAACTCAATGCCTTGATTGCTGAAGAAGACGAAGCGCTGGTTGAAGAAACCATTTCGAGGGTCAATCCACTTTCACTATTGAATTCCATTAGAAAAGAGAGTCGATCAGATACTGGGCTAATGTTCGTTGATGTCAAAGTCAATGGACAGGTTTTTAGGCAATGGTTGACACTGGTGCTACTCATCACTGACTTTCTTATCGGATCGTAGCGCGGCTAGGTCTCCGGGTTGATAAGGGGAACAGCAAAATGAAGGCAGTTCACTCTGAGGCGAAACCGGGTAGCTCAGATAGTTCCGCTACAGATTGGCGAATAGTAAGGAAAGTTTGACTTGATGGTGGTGCCGTTGGATGACTTCAACTTGACTTTATATTGAGTTTGGAATTCTTGTGGAAGACAAGAGTTTACGTTTCACCGCGTCGAGGTGGTATCCTGAAATGAATTCGATCAAAGTCCGTGTTTTCTTCGAGGGGTCATCAAAAAGAAGAGGGTCAAGTAGGTTTCTTCAGATTCGTGATAGTGCGCGAAAGGGGGCAGTGACCTACCTAGCCACTATTATAGTATAGAAAACTCAAATGTTGGGGGAGCCCCGATTCCGAAAGCAATAAAAGATTGATTGACTGAGTTCTCAGATGTCATGCCACCGCAACTACCGAGAGCTCTTCCGGGCTATTGATCAAAAAATTGAGTGAAGGTGCACGGCCCCCGGCTAAAGCACCTGACCGGAGGGCTCACGTCGAACTAGAAGAACTTCGAAAGCAATGATAGGAATTGCTTGAAGCGGGTGATATTCAACCCTATAAAGCGCCGCATGGGGCACCTGTTCTCTTTCAAAATAAAGAAGATGGATACCGTAGACTATGTGATTACTATCGTGCTCTGAATAAGGTGACGGTTCAGAATCAATAACCAGTCCCGCTGGTGGCTGACTTTTTCGATCGTTTGGGTCAGTCCACTTATTTCACTAAGCTGGACTGACGCTCCGGGGGCTGGAGATGAGCCAAAGACTACTATGTTACCCGATATGGTGCGTTTAAGTATCGCGTTATGCCCTGACTGATTTTGCTAGCGAAGAAAATCGCTGTGATTAGCATTCCAAGAAGTAGTAATCCTGGACTTGAAAGATCCCCCCAACTCTTAGTTATTCTGCCTTTCTTCGGTCATCGGGAATCCCACTTTCTTAATCAATCTGTCGTCAGGGCTGTCACTGGTATGCTGCTCATAAAGACTTTATCATCAAGACTTGAACTGTACCTGGCATGGTATAATAGACTCATAGAGGCTTCTCATAGGCTAAAGACTTCTCATAGGCATAGATCTAGCTCTAGCTTCTATCCTTCACTTTCCGAGTCATATAGGAAGATTTCTATTGCCACTCTATCTATAGCTATAGCTTGTCCGTCCCATCCAAGGAATAGGGCGGCTTATTCAATCTCGCATTCTCTTCCCGCGCCTTGCATGGTTCTAGCATCTCTCATCTCTATTGCCGAAGAGTATAACAAGGTGGACGGCAAGCCCGATTGCTCAAGTTTCAGTATGGATGAAATCTCCCAAGACCCCATTCTCAAATTGATTAACTGATTGCGCCATAAAGACTATAGTGCTAGACTGATCCAGGGAATGCTTATTCTGCGAGGCTGGATTCATTGCTGGAATCTGCTGCCTTGCTTCATATAGGCTCTCCTATAGAAGATCGCGTGAGTGAAGAGGGCTGATTGCTACAGAAAAGAGGCCCACGAACGAGATTCACTCATCAGACAAGCGACTACCAGAAGACTATAGCTAGAGGACAGAAGAGAGAGAGCTAACCCTCTCTCACCGATGTCCGCGTCACATGGACAATCGTACGCCACTACGACGCTCCGACTGTTTGAGGGTGACCACGCCACGGCCCCCTAGAGAGAGGGCCATGACGCCATTTTATGAATAGGGTAGGGGAATATCTTGTTGTTAAACAACCAAGGGACCCTTTCTTTTTTGAATAGAGAAAACAGACTAGGAAGAAAGCATTGGGGATGTTCATCTGACTGGACCGCTATTCCGGACTACAGATAGGGGAATAGAAGAAGGTACGACCTCATTTGAATTACGGACGATCTTTCTTTCTTTGTTGTTCAATGAATTCATGTCTCTTTTTTTTTTTTTGCTGCTTTCACGACAAGTTATTTTCGGTATTTACATAATGAAACTTATCGTAGTGGCACTCTTCGGTCCGTTAAACCAACTCCAACCCAGAGGGTGCCCTTAACCAAAGACGAGATTGCACAACTTCAACATTCAATCGCACAGCGCTGTCCATTAAAGGTAGCGGACAGCGACGCTGACGGATTCAGTCATAACATCTGAACATCAGACCCTCTTTTTTAAACTGACTTAAAAGGTCTTTCCGATCAGGACGTAGACAACCCGCAGGTGGATCTAATAGTTTTTCCAAAGGTAAAGTGAAGTAACAACAGGCTTCCTCATACCACCAGACATATCGTACGAGAGATTCCACCCAATATATATCTGAGCATGACTTTCTCCACGTCAAAGTCCCCTTCTTCAGTGAGCTTACGCTCAAAATCATCCCGCACAGAAAAAAAAAGACTTGTCATCTGGACGACACGACTCCAAAATCAAATACCGCACCATACCAAGGTGATAGCAATTCACTACTAACCCATCTGGAAAACCTAACCAGATAGGAAACGGTAGTGGTATGATTCCACCTGGCGAGAAGGCCACCAAAACGTGCCTATACCAGTGTCGGTTATATTTAGGATGGAAATCCTTAGCCAAAGACGAAGACCGCCTGTAGCCAGCCCCTTTCAACCTCAAAGAGACCTGAAGGGAAGAACATCCAATTGATTTCAACACAGGCATCAGAGCCACGCTTCATCGAGTGGACCGAATCATTTTCAACGACAAAGGAGATCACTCTCTGTCGTGAATGCGAAATTTCTTCGCAAACTCAAGTCCACCACAATCCGATGTCAACGTTTTCGCCAAAGAGATTTGAACCCCGAGACGATTCATGACGTCACGATAGACCATCGCGACCCTTTCCTTACCCCGATAACGATATCATCACCGAGGAGAGCGAAAGACTTTACCTGGATAAACCTTTTCCGCGCAAGACCATAAAATCCAGTGATGGGAAAGCGCGAAGAGAAGCCAAGAAAAAAGGTACCCTAAAGGTTGCCCGGCATTGAAACAAACGAATTTTTTGCCCACGCGCCTATTACTAAACACAGGAGCAGAAAAGACATTTGCCCCAAGACCAGAAAAAACCCAGGCCATTGCGAATAATTCCATATACATCAAACTCTGATACTCTGCACATTCAGCGGGAAGCGATCGGTCGCAGAAGATCAATCGTAACTCAACAATTGATCAATACGACGTCATCGCTCCAGAGGCTTGATGCAGATGAAAAGTCCCATCCATATAGGGATGAGCTTCAGAACCTCCATACACCAATCATGAGCAGGCCGCAATCAAGATCAAGCCTGTTTAAGGTTAAGGCCGTTGGGAATAGCGAAAATCCGCACCTTCCCTTCTTCCTTGAATCCCTACCTACAGGATACTATTCCAGTAGCTCGTCATCCGTCGACCGCCTTTTCGCACAACCTCCATGCAAACTTTAGATGCAAAACTGAGCATAGAGGTTCAAGCGGGCACGAAAGTCAATCGATTCGACGGAATCTACATGTTAATATAGACTCCATGAAAAAGATTGAAAGTCGGGAGAGCATTCCCGGGAATACCTCCCTAGGAAAAGAACAATAAAAAAACAAAAGCAGAATGTATCGAGAGGCCCATTCTTTGCATTCGGCTTAAAATGACCATAGTATAGAGTTCTGACTCGGGCTCGGGCTTTGACCATCGGCACCAAGCAAAGACGCCTTATCCCACAGGGAGACTGCGAAGAGCTCCCAAAGCAATCGGTGGAAGGGAGTTTTCTTATCTCCCGATACGCCGAATGCGGAATCTTTCACAGGTGACGATGACCATTGCGGTAGCCACCGAAGTCCAAGATAAATCAGGAATCTTCAGAGCCCGGGGAACATACCTGTATGAGATCTTTCAATAGATCTTCAGGGACAGAGGACGGTCTCTTCACGATATAATCGTACCCAAATCGTCCTTCAGAATCCACTTGGATAACGAAAACATCGAAAAAGAAAAGCGAACCAGTTGATCGTTTCGTCCCTCATACTCATCATCTGACGATGAACAGAAGGAATACACCTAGGAATGCCAGAGCGGTTAAGTTACACCGGAAAAGGTCAAGGGAGGTGAATTTGATTTTCACTATTCCCATCAGACCGGCCACACCGCAAGACTGAATATACAAAGCGGTGCCGAGCCACCCCATCTTCCGTTTGGTATCACAAACCCAACGAAAGGTCAGTGGCAATACAACGTTCTTTAGTTAAGCAACCGAAGAGGCATAACTGGACCTTTGTTATCAGGTCCAGCTATACGCCCAGGGCTTCCAAAGTCCCTGCGCTTGAGTCTCCAAAGAGAAAGGCACTGAGCATCGTTCAAAAATATTAACAAGAGAACGATAATTACTGAAAGTTTCTTTAATAGTCATCTTTTATTTCATCTTTTGTAAGATGAGCAGTAAGCAGCAGAATCTCGCCCTCTTCGGGAAGATGGTCTCCTCCGGAGGGGGTAGCGCTCCGGTTAGCTAAACCGAAACTCGTCGCACATATCAGTTTGGAACCCTAGTAGCAGCCGGGGCATAGCCCTCTTTAGTCAGGCGATAAGTGGAGCCGGTTGACCTGGAATCTGTTGACCAAGTTAAGAAAACACAAGTAGTTTCACAGCCAGATCCGTTCGTTAGAGATCCCATGTCAATAGTAAAAAAAAAGCCCACGCGAGGGTAAATTTTGTGATATTTAGATTAGATAAGGGGGTAGGGTCAGGTCCCTCAGGCCAAGTCCATCAAAGGCTCTCCTTCGTTATATTATATAAGGCTCGAAGAATGCGCTCATCCGCTGTCGGTCGGCTAATCCAATCCTACCCAGCGAGAAAATGGAAGTGCGCGCTAACGCGCCCTTTATTAGTAAACCTTTCGCGCAGCTCTTTAAATGAAACTGCCGCCTAATCTCCCAACACGTTGCTTAGTTTAGCTGCTCTTCGGCTTTCGAGAAAAGGGCGTACTAGTTCTTGAGAGCGAAAACTAAAGAACCTACTCAAGCAAGATAGGGTCCCGGAGACTCATTCTGACTTAAAAAAGGCCAACTGCAACTCGATTGGAGGAAAGGGCTGCGAGGTTACCCCCAAAATCCCAGCTAGTTTGGGCTGGCACTTGTCATTCTTCGATTCATTCGAACGGGTGGGTTTTCTTTCTTTTTGCTTTTCATTCCATCAAGGTGTTTTTATTTGAGAAAGAAGAAAGAAAGGCGCGTCAGCCGCTCGACCAAAGGGAGAGGAAGAGGTCTTTTTTTTTTTTTTTAATTCTCTCATGAGCAGCCCGGTCACGTTTGTTTGATCGCTCCTCTCCTTACAGTCGAGCTCTTCAAACCTTCGTCCGTGTGAAAAGCAAAAGGTATAATAATCAAAAGTCATTCAAGTTGGTGGGATTTGCTTCCTCCTTGTAAAAGCACGGGGCTTAGTCAAGTAGAACCGGGGGTCGCGCAGCTTGCTCGACGCAGCCTTTCTTTAAACCTGATTAGCGTTAGTAGGTAGGACGGACCGGTTCACCGGGTTCTACCACTGCAGGGCCCAATCATAGTCAAAAGAAGAGTTTGATCCTGGCTCAGAAGGAAGGCTAGCTATATGCTTAACACATCCATGTCGAACGTTGTTTTCGGGGAGCTGGGCAGAAGGAATCAAAACCTGCGCCAGCGCCGCTGATGATGCAGAAAGCTTTTTTTTTTATAGAGAGAGAGTCAAGGCGGCTGATTCTGTAACCGCAGGCAGCCCAGACCCGACTGAGGCCGCGCATGAGATCGCACGAGACCACTTCGATTATGAGTCGGGCGGGGGATGCGAACATAGCGGCCCTCAAATACCTTCTGCGCTATCTTCAAGCAGAAAGGCGACAAATTTCCATTTTGAGACCGAGACCCATCGCGGAGCACTTTCTCACTGATTTAGTGAGATAAGTGTTCAATTATCCTCCACAAGACTCTTGATGTTTTTTCAGGGCTTGGATATGAGAACATAATTGGAAGAAAGAAGGGTCGAAGTTTAGACCGCTCACAGTAGTTCTACCTATAGAAAAGATCCTCAGAGAGGAGACAACCCATTTATGATTCCAGCCGAGAAGACTAGTCAAGGGAAGGATAAAGAATGTCATATATTTCAGGAGCTAGATCAGTTGCCGATGAAAAAGTAAGAATTGCCTCAACAAAAATTGATGGAATTGGACCTAAAAAAGCCATTCAGGTTCGTTATCGATTAGGTATCAGTGGGAACATAAAGATCAAAGAGTTAACTAAGTATCAGATCGACCAAATTGAACAAATGATAGGTCAAGATCATGTTGTTCATTGGGAATTGAAGAGGGGAGAACGAGCAGACATCGAACGATTAATTTCTATTTATTGTTATCGTGGAATTCGTCATCAAGATGGATCGCCCTTACGCGGTCAACGAACTCATACTAATGCTAGGACTTTTCGCAAGCTCCTTCGGAAATGAAAGAAGTCTACCGAAAGCCCTTGGTACTTGTATGATCAATCACACTGATAGCTTCAATAGTTCACTTCAATTTTTTGTAGTTTTTTTTCTTTCACCGGTGACTAATCCAGTATACGTATAGTAGGCCTCCTTCGCCACTCCACTAGTGGCTCGGCTTGGTCTCGCTCCCTTCGCCCGCCTATCGTATCGGCTCGGCTTCGTCCTAGAAGCTACTGCTTCCGCTTCTCTAGGCTTCGCTATCGCTCATGACTGGTATATGGATCTCTCTATGTAGTGGTCGGCCTTCTAGAAGCTTCGCCAGAAGCGACTAGTCGCTTCCCAAATGCCTCTTGACTTGAGTATGGTCTAGTCTTTCCAATGCCTCCTTCCTTGCCGCCAACGTACGCTACTAGGAGAGTAAGCAAGGCAAGCTACCTTGCTTGCATTCTAGAAACGGTAGCTTCCGCGCCCTTCCTGCCTGCTTAAATTGATGTGAA